ATTGGTGGAAAGGAAGGGGTCGGGAGACTTCTTCCAGAAATGCAAGACGACTTCTGCTACGGACGCCTCGCGGGGATTCGAACCTCCGTACTATGCATTACCCCATTTCGTGTCTGGTGTGCCTACCCTTGTTTTGAAGCAAGGGAACGTGATGGAGTTATGTGAACCGATTCAATTGTACGAATATCTCTCCAGTCCTGTCAACCGCTAAACCGAATTTTCATTCCTTTTTGCCGGATTTACTAACTGGGAGACTCCACTGAGATTGAAACGAAATCCACAAACCTTTTTGATTATTCATTGATTCTTCGGGTAGTGGTAAGGTTCCAGTTCATACTGACTATGGCCAAGGGTTCGAATCGAGTCCCGCCCGCACTCAATCATCTCTAAAGCGGTGTTCGATTCCCTCCTCGTACAGAGACCTTTTTTTTTTTTCACGGCCTGACAATGTCTCACAGGCAAGTCTTTTCACCAATATCGAGAAAATAATAACATATGAATAGAGAAAAAAAAGAAGGGGGGGGGGGCATTCTCTTTTCGCCTAAATACTCGGTTGGATGTAACGGCGTGGGTTGTTACTGCGCAACTCCAGCTGTGCACTGCGCGGAAATACTTATATCTCCTCCGGAATAGACAAGGGATCATTTTCCTAGCAAGTGATTTTGGGTGCGAGAAGACAAGTACAAGCTAGATAGGAGAATGACAGGATCAATTACCGAAGAAGATATAACTATTTCGTAAGTTGCATAGACGGACTAGTTGGGATAGCGGAACCAGCTTTTAATACAAATCATTTGAAGAGAAAAAAGAAAAAAAGAAGTTTCGTACCACAATTCGAAGTGGGTCTAAAAGAAGGTATTCCGTGTGATTTCGATAATGGGATCTATGAAGATACCCGATAGGGTTGATGCTAGTGCACGAATGATCATAGCTATTTCAAGAGAATTTTTCGAAATCGAAATTGATGGAGAAACTAATGAATTTTGTCTAGAAGTTATGGGTGTGTCGCTCCTCCCACTCTTCCCGGTGAACATTGATTTAATTATTTTTAGATAGTAATAGATAGAAATGACACTTGTGACGAGCGCCACCGGAACTGATGGGTACGAACCAGCTTTCCATCCATGCCAAAAGAGATGGAGTTTACCAAAAAAACCGGATGGTGGAGGCATACCCCCTAGGGATGGTGAACGTAAAACCGGAGAGAATGTTAGAACAGGATCCTTCATGTATAATCCCGCGTAATCCCTGATATTATCAGTTCCGGTTCGTAAACCAAATGGGGTGATACGAGCAAAAGTTCCCAAATTCATGAATATATAGAGAAACGTATAAGTTATCATACTTGCATAACCGTTCCCCGAATCTGCAGCAAGTACCCCAATCATGATATATCCAATTTGGCTTATAGGAGGATAAGCTAGCATACGTTTTATGCTTCTTTGAGTAACGGCAATTAGATTTCCTAATATCATGCTAAAAGTAGCTAATAATCCCACCGCGGCATGCCACTCATTAGATAAGTATGGAAAAATTAGACCGAAGAGTCTTGTAAATGAAGCTGGAGCTGCTACTTTAGAGGTAACGGAAAGAAAAGCAACGACTGGTGTAGGAGAGTCAGAGTCGAAAAGAAGATTTTCGATCTTTCCGCTCATTCAGAACCGTGCGTGAAATTCTCACCTCACACGGCTCCTGGTTCGGGAGAGAGTCATAACTGGTATTGCTCCCAGAACCTTCCTCGTGTATGTCTCAAATCCATTTTTTCTTAAATAATCCAGAATCACTCGATGCGAAGAATAGTTGTTAACTTCTCGAGGAATCCCTCATCATTCGTTTCTATCTCCCGCCAGGGAGTTTCGTCTCAAATTCCTTCTTGCTTGTTTGTCCTTCTTCCTTTTTCAACGGAATCCTTTCAACAACTTTTGATAGGCACATGCGACAATATTATATTTATTAATATAATACCTGGGAACTCAGTATCTCCGGCATCCATGGCTGAACGGTCAAAGCACCCAACTCATAATTGGCGAATTCACAGGTTCAACTCCTGTTGGATGCAACGATGTAGTAAATATTGACCAAAAAAAGATAATTACTAACTAGAGAAAATGGATTGAGAACCCGTAACAGCAAGGAGGGACTTAGTAAACTATACAGGAGTAGTTTGGAAGGGGGAGGAAAGTAAAATATATATATATATTTTTTTGTGTTTTTTTATTTTTTCTATTCCCCAAAAAATGGGAAACGAAGTGAGAGGGATACTACGGATAAGTCGAAGAATCAGGTTGTTACTGAAAAGTCTATTCGCCTCTTGCAGCAGAATCAATATACTTTTCAAGTAGATTCAAAACTAACTAAAACTGATATGAAAAATTGGATTGAGCAATTCTTTGACGTCAAGGTAGAAGGCACAAACAGCAGTCGAATAGCAAATAGCAGTAGAAAGAGAGTAAATAAGTTAAACCTTAATTTGACAAGTCGAAAGAAAATGATTGTTAGGCTTAAAAGGGATTATTTTATTCCGCTGTTTTTGAGTCAGACTTAGAATTTTATTTGTTCCCCCGCTTCTACCTAAAAAAAGCAAATTCTATTTAACAAGGAAAAAAGGTATGGCTATATGATCATATAAAACATATACACCGAGTTTACGAAGCCGAAGCACCCTATGTCTCGTGGAAGCAACGGGACGTAAACCCTGTAAAAAATTGACTCACGGCAAAATACCTAGAAATGGACGCAACAATAAGGGAATAATAACCAGTAGACACAGGGGGGGAGCTCACAAGCGTCTGTATCGCGAAATTGATTTCCGGAGAAACAAGTTGGACGTTGCTGGAAGGGTAGCCAGTATAGAGTACGACCCCAACCGCAATGCATCCATTTGTTTAGTCAATTACGTAGATGGTGAAAAGAGATATATCTTGCATGCACGGGGAATGGAAATTGGAAACGTCGTTACATCCGGCCCCGACGCATCTATTTCAGTAGGAAATGCCTTACCTCTGAGCGCGGATTGAATAAATGATTTGCGTGTTCGGAGACTAATCGATTGGGTTGTAGAATAGACCCGCAAACCCGGCACTACTTCAAAGTTGCCAAAAACTTCGGAGTAAACTTTCTTGGGTAACCAACTGAGGACAGCAGCGTGTGCCAGAATTTAATGACGATCAAAAACGCATCAATTTGATTGGGTAAGATAATATGGAAATAGGTAAATAGTTTCAAAATTGAGACAATCAGCGGGGCGGGGAGCATTTTCTACACATAACATATTGGGAGTGGAGAATAAAAAAACCGATTCGGGTTGACGGTCAGAGGCAATACCGAAACTACAAACAAGGTAAGGTGACATACAATAAAAATGCGAAGAGACGTAATTATATGAAGTAAATGCCAGGGGAAGGAGTTTCCTAAGTTATCCCGAACATTGAATAGTGTTGGCGCGAATCATCTAAGTCATCAATTATGTTGCCAAATTCCTGAAAAATAAAAATACTGGAAAAGCCAGGTGCGGGCAAACGATAGAAAAGCCGAGGATGTGGTAAAAAGGGCTTAAAATTACTTGCCCCTATTTCAACAAGTGTTGATTAAATGGAGTGGGCATGTGTCCCTATCGACGACATGATATCTCACCTATCTTCTTCCGCATCCAGAAAGCTGTATGCCTTGAAAGGGGCTTGTACAGTTTGGGAAGGGGTCTTCCCGAGTCGCCTCAATGAAGGGACGCTACAAATGAGGGGGGTCTACTTCAACCAAAATGCCTTTAGGGACTACTATACATAATATAGAGCTGAAATCTGGGAAAGGTGGATAATTAGTTAGAGCAGCTGGTGCAGTAGCCAAAGTAGTTGCAAAAGAAGGTCGACTAGCTACACTAAGATTACCTTCTGGCGAAATTCGTTTAGTACCTCAAGATTGTTTAGCTAGTGTAGGCCGGGTCGGAAACATAGATATCAATAACAAGGACTTGGGGAAGGCGGGGTCCAAGCGGTGGTTGGGAGAGAGACCCAAGGTGAGGGGCTCAGCCATGAATCCCGTGGATCATCCACACGGAGGGGGAGAAGGCAGAACATCGATCGGCAGAAAAAAGCCATCAACCCCCTGGGGACACGTCGCACTTGGAAGAAGGAGTCGCGGAAAAAGGTGTAGTAATCCCCTCATACTTCGTCGACGCAGAGGTTTTTGAGAAATGGAAGTATTAGGAAAGGAGTAACTGTCCACGGCACGTTCATCCAAAAGAGGTCCCTTTGTTGCCAATCACTTAATACGGGAAATTCAAAACCTTAATATACGAAAAGAGAGAAAATTAGTTACGACTTGGTCTCGTGCTTCTGCAATAGTTCCTATTATGATCGGTCACACGATTGCCATCCATAATGGGCGGGAGCATTTACCTATTTACGTAACCGATCGTATGGTGGGTCATAAACTGGGGGAATTTGTACCCACCCGAAATTTTCGGGGACACGCCAAAAACGATAAAGGATCTCGTCGATAATTAGGAAATCATATGTCATGGGAAACAGAAATAAATTGGGGACGCAAGCTCCAGGAAAGAATGTCCGTGTGTCAGTTACCAAAATGCGACGTATTATTGATCGGATACGAAATTGTTCGTACGAAGAAGCACTTGTATTACCCGAATTCATGCCCTATAGAGCATGTTACCCCGTATCGCAGCTGGTTCTTTCCGCGGCTGCAGATGCAAGTACTAATCTTGGACTAAATAAATCCGATTTGTTCATCAGTGAAGCTTGGGTAGATAACTCCACGTATTTGCGGAGGTTTCGTCCGCGAGCTCAAGGGCGTGGTTACCCAATAAGGAGACCCACCTGTAAAGTAACTATTCAACCGAACTCAAAGTCTGTTGGGAAGTGAAGAAAAAAAGGAACACATATGAATTGATGACTAATTGAAATATACTGAGGAACGAAAAGAAGTTACATAAAAAAATTTAATAGTGAGTTGGGGAAATATAGGTATGGGACGAAAGATTCATCCACTTGGTTTTCGACTCGGTGTAAATTAGAAACATTATTCTTACTGGTTTGCGCAAAAGAAAGATTATCCGAAGTTTCTCGAGGGGGATAGAAAGATACGCAATTTTGTTGAAAATTATATTCAAAAACATGTCAAAAATGTTTCTAACTACGGCGGAGTTGGGCATATCGAAATCCAGCGAAAAACAGATCTTATTCAAATTGATATACATACCGGATTTCCTGATTTACTAATTGAGGAACAGAGTTTGGGAATTAGTCAAATGAAGAGTGATCTGGGAAACATTTTAGGACTCGGAAATCGAAATCTCCGAGTGACCTTAACTAGTGTTACCCAACCATACGGAGAGCCAAAAATTTTAGCGGAACATGTTGCCTTGCAACTGAGAAGTAGAATTCCTTTTCGACGAACTATGAAAAAAACCATTGAACTGGTTGGAAGAACTAATGGTCAAGGCATTAAGATACAAATAGCCGGACGTCTAAATGGTAGTGAAATGGCTCGCGTCGAATGGGCTAGAGAAGGTAGAGTTCCCCTCCAAACAATTAAAGCCAACATAAGTTATTGTTACCACCCGGCTCAGACAATTCATGGGGTTTTGGGTATAAAGATCTGGATATTTCGAGATAGTCATTGATTCCTATGCGATGTAAGGAAGATACTATTCGATAAATCTCGATGCAATTTGGGGCAGCTTCATCTTATTTCAACTTCAATTTCTTTTATTCTAAATTTTGAAAAATCTCTGCTATGCTTAGTGGGCGACTCGTTAAAAAACGTCTTTTTACCCGTAATAGAAAATACCTAATTGGGAGTTAAACCCTACCTTTGCCAATGAGTACTCATTAAGCGAATCCTGAATGCGCAGCGAAATTAGAAATTATTTTGTCGCAAAGAAACTTTTCATCCGTGGAAACCTTTTTTCTAGGAAAGCTGAAAACAATATTATTTCACGGTAACTTCAGGGGAACCTAAATATTTCAAGTCATTTCTTTTCCCAAAACTAGTCGTATGGTTAACCGCCTAACTCTCAAAAAGTGACGTGATGCAGCATGATTACAGTTGAGAAAGAGCTTCAAGTCAATTATTACTGAGAACATTGACTCGATGAAACTGGTATGGAATGTGGTACTATAGCTCCGTTGCTGAGAGGGAGAACCTAAACGTCTGCTCAAAAAGATTAAAACAACGAGAAAACTTCCAAATCTCATTCAGTCCATAAATAGCAAGATCTGGAAAGTGGGATGGCGGGGGAAGCTCACAGGTCTCCTTTTTTGGGGCTGGAAAAAAAAACTTGGACAATGAAGCCCATTCCCGCCCGTAGACTTGGTGCTGAATAGTACCGAAATCGCTTCTTGTAGACGGGAATAAATGAATAAAAAAAGGATAAAACAGCACAAAAGCTAGCAGTTAATTGATTTGCCAGAAGTTACAAGGAGTAGTGGAGTTACGAGGAGCTGGTTGGAAAGAGACTTCCACATCCGGTTTTGTAGCAGAGATGAAGAAATTTTGTCAGCATCGATTGCAACCCCAGACGAACTAAATACCGTAAGCAACATAGGGGAAGATTGAAGGGAATATCCAGTCGTGGCAACGTAGTTTCATTCGGAAAATTTGCACTTCAAGCGCTTGAACCTGCTTGGATTACAGCTAGACAAATAGAGGCGGGGAGGAGGGCAATAACGCGCCACGCCCGTCGGGGCGGAAAACTATGGATACGCATTTTTCCCGATAAACCGATCACCATGAGACCAGCCGAAACGCGTATGGGCTCAGGCAAAGGATCTCCAGAATACTGGGTATCGGTAATCAAACCGGGTCGAATAATTTATGAATTAGGTGGAGTATCGGAAGATGTGGCTGAGGCTGCTATGTTGATGGCCGCACACAAGATGCCTATACCTACCCGATTAGTGATTTCAAAGAAATTCTGATTTTTTCAAAGCGGTGGTGGAAAGAGTAATATTCCCGATGAATACAAGAGGCAATACTTGCAACTCTTCCCCACATGATATTTTGAAAACGCAAAAGTGTGGTACCAGTAATCATTAATGTTTCCCTCTCCATTAAATTTTTCTTTACAGTGAAATTAATCTTCTACGAAGAAGCCGGCAAACCATTCAAGTAACTCAACGATTGTCCCGATTACGTCGACAGCAGTGTTTGAGACCTAATTTATGCAGCAGACGTATCTCATTAATTACCGCCTCGATATCACCGACCTTGTGGTAGCGGTAATTTAATTTTTCCACTGCAGCATCAGCAACTTAATCTTTTTTCCTTCCCCCTTACTCGTCTGTATGGTGTGGGTCAAACATACTTTCTTTGTCGGAATGTGATATGTATGTAGCTATGTATATAGTTATATATATATATATATTCAAATGAATACATATATAACTAAACCTACTACTTCCCTCCACTAGCGATACCAAATGATTCAAATTCAAAGTTATTTAGATGTAGCAGACAATAGCGGAGCCCGCAAGTCGATGTGTATTCGGGTGCTAGGAACCGGCAACCGCAGATACGCAGGTGTAGGCGACATTATCGTTGCCGTAGTCAAAGAAGCCGTCCCCAACATGTCTTTGAAAAGATCGGAAGTAGTTAGGGCAGTGGCAGCGTGCACTCGGAAAGGAATGAAACGATGCAATGGAATGGTCCTTGGGTTCGACGACAACGCAGCCGTCGTCGTCAACCAGGAAGGGAATCCCAGAGGGACTCGGATTTTCGGTCCAGTAGCGAGGGAATTGAGGGAGTATAATTTTGCCAGAGTAGTCTCGTTAGCCCCTGAAGTGTTGCGACAATTAATGAATGAAATGAATAGGAATCGTCAACTTCCGCTTCTTTGAACCCGGATAAACGTGAATTTTCATAAAAATGTGGGTTTGAAGAGTTGTCAAATAGAGACTATCTCAAATATATAAAGTTAAGTCCAAGAAGGGGAAATGGTTAATGAAGATGAGTAGATAGGACAGAACTTTTTTTCCACCTCGAGCCCCGATTTCGTTCAAAAAAGAAAAGATAGACGTTAGGAACTACTTTGGCATCAACAACTGCAATAACTACCGATTGATATTTCACGAATAACGACGCTATTTCCACCACAGTTACTTCGATAAGAAATGCGAACATGAAAAGGAAAGCTATGACTAGAATACCTGCTACTCAAATGACTAGAGGTATCATACGAATCCTACTGGAAGAAGGTTTTATAAAAAGCGTTGCGGAACACGGAGAGAACGGGAAGAATTTTTTGGATGTCAGGCTAAAGTATTTTGGGAGGGGAAAAGAACCTTACATCACAGCTATCAAGTGCATTAGCAAACCTGGCCTAAGAATATATTCCGATCGTAAAAGAATACCAAAAATTTTGGGTGGTATGGGAATCGCAATTTTATCGACGTCTCGTGGACTTATTACAGATCGGGAAGCTCGACGAAATCAAACTGGGGGGGAAATTCTGCGCCATATTTGGTAATTGGGCAGTTGAAAATATAGTAAAAAAAAAAAGTTAGTTATTTCCAATAGCTACGTCTTGAAACAAATCATAGAAATCTTTTGAGAAAAATCTGTAAGTGATTTAGGAGGTTTATTTATTCCGAATGATGAAGAAACAGAATCTCATTGACATGGAAGGTACAGTTACGGAATCTCTTCCCAATGCCACGTTTTGAGCGTGTTTGGATAATGGATGCCAAGTCTTGACTCACATATCGGGAAGGATCTGACGCAGTTATATAAGAATACTACCAGGAGATAGGGTAAGAGCCGAACTAAGTCCCTATGATCTTACCAAGGGACGCATTATCTATCGCCTCAGAAACAGGCATACAAGCAATAGTCAATAGATCTCAGTTTCGGTGTAGATTTTTGACAGTTACTCACTTGTCTAACTTCTTATCTTGATTTGACTGAAAGAGTCAGGGGACATGTATCAAATCCATAAATAGATTTACCCAATTAATTCGAGGTTATAGATACGAAAATTCGCGCTTCCATTAAGAAAATATGTGAGAAATGCCGATTAATTCGTAGACGTAGACGAATCATGGTAATTTGTTGCAACTCGAAGCATAAGCAGAGGCAGGGGTAAAAAGAAGTTGGGTATGAAGAAAAGTATTAATTAACCATAGCTTTCCAATATGAATAATCAATTAATTATGTCAAATAAATCAAAAAAAATTCGTTCACGTAAGGGGAGACGCGGAATTCAGAAGGGAGTCATTCATATCCAGGCGAGTTTTAATAACACTATCATTACCGTTACGGACGTTCGAGGTTAAGTAATTCTTTGGTGTTCCGCCGGTGCCTGTGGATTTAGAGGAACACGCAAAAGCACACCATTTGCTGCACAAGCTGCAGCGGAAAATGCAATTCGGGCGTCGATGGATCGGGGTATGAAACAGGCAGAAGTTATGATGAGCGGACCCGGACCGGGAAGGGACACGGCTTTACGGGCTATTCGCAGAAGTGGTGTAATCCTCAGTTTCGTACGTGACGTGACCCCTATGCCGTATAATGGTTGTAGACCCCCCAGAAAAAGACGCGTTTAACCAGTAATTAGTCACATTAAAAAAGGAGGAAGGGATTTTCGTATGCTCGAAAACGAAACATCGATCTCTACCCAGAGAATTCAATGGAAATGCCTAGAATCGAAAACGGAAAGTAAGCGACTTCATTATGGTCGTTTCGTCGTATCTCCCTTCAAGAGAGGCCAAGCCAGTACTGTGGGAATTGCCATGCGTAGAGCCTTGTCGCAAGAGGTTGGAGGAACGAGCATAACGCGTGCAAAATTTCACGGAGTCGTGCACGAGTATTCCACAATAACGGGTATTTAAGAGACAATACATGATGTTTTAGTTAATCTAAAAGAAATTGTGCTTAAGAGCGATTCCAATGATATTTGGGAAGCATTTCCATCTGTAATGGGCCCTAAAGAAGTAACTGCGGGTGATACATCACTGCCACCTCGCGTAAAAGCAATTGACAATTCGCAATATATAGCTACTATTACCCAACCAATCTCTTCAAATATTGAATTAAAAATTGAAAGAGACTGTGGATATCGTATAGAAAATTCAAATGAATGCAGAGATGGACAATTTTCCATCGATGCTGTTTTTATGCCTGTTCGAAACGTAAATTATAGTATTCATCTTTTTGGAAACGGTAGAGCGACGCAAGAAATATCATTCATCGAGATATGGACTAATGGTAGTCCGACACCACATGAAGCACTTAGCGAAGCTTCTAAAAAACTCATAGACTTGTCAACCCCTTTTTCGGGCGTAAAGTGCAGAGACGTCTCTTTCCTTGAAGATCATGAAGATTCCTCCGATTCAACGAGATCACCATTTTTGCAACTGCAATTTGGTAACGCGTGCAAACTGGAGGGAAAGCTTTTCGAGAATATGTTTATTGACCAACTGGAATTACCTGCCAGAGCTTTTAATTGTTTAAAAAGGGCCGAGATACACACAATAGCTGATTCGCTTAATTACAGCCGAGAAGATTTGTCGAAAATAAGAAATTTCGGACAAAAATCTGTGGATCAGGTGTCCAAAGCTCTGTGGGAACGTTTCTCCAAAGAATTACCCAGCAAGAAATTAGGTCTTAATCAATAGAAGCGATAGAAACCGAATCCTATTTTTTTTTTATCAAACGAAATTATCTTTCACGTGTCAAAAGGGAAGTGTAAAAAATACCGGAAGTGGTTAAATGATAAGTAATTATGGTATAGATAGAAAAAAACAAATACTTCGGAAAGAGGTGAAAAGTTAGGGTCGACTTCCGCCACTTCGACGTAAAAAAATGAAAATTGATTACCCGAAAAATAGAAAAAAAAATCGATATTTTCCACTTGAAAACAAATGAGTCTAGGGAAATATTGCTCCGTAGCAATTATTCCCTAGACTGGATCCGAATATTCTTTAAATTTGTAAGAAATAGAAAAAAGATACTGAAATAGACCCAAAGTTAGGGATCCCTCGATGGGTAAAGTTGCTCCGATACCTGACCGGATGGCGGCCGCGGTGCCAATTGCGAAGACTGTTGTGGCTATTGGGCGCCGAAAGGGATTTTGAAATTTATTGACATTTTCAAGAAAAGGGACGGTCAACGAACCTGCAGGTACCGACGCCATTGGGAGAACACCTAGTAATTTATTTGGTACCGTGCGAAGTATTTGAAATACAGGGAAGAAATACCACTCAGGTAATATTTCCAAAGGAGTTGCAAATGGATTTGCTGGTTCACCAATCATTGATGGTTCTAAAACGGCCAGCCCCACGGTACATGCAACGGTTCCCAAGATTACTACAGGAAATATATATGAAAGATCGTTAGGCCAAGCAGGTTCTCCGTAGTAATTATGTCCCATACCTTTAGCCAATTTGGCCCGTAAAACAGGATCGTTCAAGTCAGGTTTTTTTGTTGTTGGGATGGACTCCTCACTCCCCCGTAAGAATCGAACATGGGAATTTCTTCCCATACGGCTCGAGCATATACCTCACTGCCCTATCTTGCAGGACAAGACGAGGAAAAACGCAAAAAGTAGTTCTTTTGCGGCGTGGCTTCTTATCCGAATCAGCTCAATAATTTCACTTTAGAATAAAGCTTCGCGGATTATCTTGTATCTTATACGTCACGTATTGTATCATTCCTGACTTAACTTACGCGAGATACTCGATACCTACGATCCGTATAAGATTTCAACTCGTTATGACTTTGGCCACCCATTTCTTTAGATCGTTTTTTCACCCCGGCGGCTATTGCTGCAAAAATTTGGCAACCGATACAGAAGAAATGTATGCATCGTCTCAAAAGCCGTATATGAATAAATTCCACCTAGTCTCAAATATGTGGAGAGATTTGGGGTTTGATGAGGCCTTTTAAGATTTTTAGTTCGATCATGGGGAAAGTTCTCCAAACAACTTTCTGAGTTCTAGAAAGATGTTTCCACATCCAGGTTTCGATTCTTAACCCTGAAGAAAAGTTGGAAGGGAGACACAGCAGCAGTATCCAACTTGATATCTGCATAGCCTACATATTTTGCGACGAGTCACACACTCCCATAATCCAAAATTTCCCTCTCAATGTCTCGGCCGTGTTATCACGGTAATTCGAGACGATAATTTAATCCGCTGAGTGACTTTTCATCTGTAAGTATTTGCGGCAACAGAACAACAATCTGTTTAGGGAGCAGAAGCAATCCCTATTAATATATAGATATAGATGTGTTTTATTTGTTTCGCGCTGATTTCTGGATAAATTGTAAAGGACCCGGAATGCCTTGTTTACGAATCATTAGAAAATGCATCGGCGTAGAAACGGCAGTAAGAAGCGGCAATACGAAAGTGTGTAAACTATAGAAACGAGTTAATGTGGATTGCCCGACACTCACACTTCCTCGTAATAATTCTACCAATGAAGATCCTATCAAGGGAATGGCTTCGGGTACACCTGTTACGATTTTGACGGCCCAGTAGCCAATTTGATCCCAGGGTAACGAATATCCAGTTACGCCGAAAGATACAGTTAATACGGCTAAAATCACTCCAGTAACCCGAGTCAATTCGCGAGGTTTCTTGAATCCCCCTGTTAGATAGACACGAAATACATGCGGAATCATCATTAATACCATCATACTTGCTGACCAACGGTGAACAGAACGAATAAGCCAGCCAAAATTTACCTCAGTCATTGTATATTGAACCGAAGAAAAAGCTTCTGTAACAGTCGGACGGTGATAAAAGGTCATAGCAAAACCGGTAGCTACCTGAACCAAGAAGCGGGTCAACGTAATTCCCCCCAAGCAATAAAATATGTTCACATGCGGAGGAACGTATTTGCTAGTGATATCATCAGCAATTGCCTGAATTTCAAGACGCTCTTCAAACCAATCGTATACCTTAGCAAGATAGGTAAGCCTTGTCGACTCCCTCTTCAGAAACTGCACATGAAGATTTTCCTTCACACAGCTTGAACGAAAATGTTTTCTGAGAACTGTCCATTCCATTGAGAAAGGCGTCAAACCCCGACCGGCGTTTTTAAACTTTCTCCTCGATAGAAAAGGCGGGGACGATGACTCAGCTCCGAAAACCTCGGAAATCAATTTCGCCTCAATCTCATGTTAGCCTCTATTCCTTGATTTAAGGACCAGTAGTACTAGCGTCTTGGGAAATCTTTTCACCTTATCGACGTATCTATCCCTAAAAATTAAAAATAAAAAAGTGGAATACATAAGTGAATGGAGGTTATCTCGTCCTAATCTGATTGGTTAAATACTTACAAAACCTTAGATTTTTACTACATCTCGATGAAATACCTCATTGGTGTCTAAAAAGACCTGATGGGCACCAAATCTCCTATCACCACTTCGGAATTACACAAACCAGTAGATGCCCCGTATATTTTCCTCTCCTTCACCTCCAGAATCTGGGAAGGAACCGATTAAGAAGCATTTTATGAATAATTTTTCGATTGAGCACCGAGTCAATAATATCAGGTAACAACTTCATCACGAAACTTAGGCGGTAAATTGGTGCACATTAATCATAGTTTTAAACTTTTCAATAGATACATATTTCTTGCGTTTCGGGTAGTAATTATTCAACGGCTACCCGGCCAGACATCAACAGTAAAAGAACTATTGTTCAAGTAAATGAAATAGAAAACTTCTTATTCCTTGGATCGGATTAATTGCCACGAATCACACACCCATATTGCCAAAATATTTTTTAAATAAAAAAAAGTTTACGCGATTCAACTACCTCTTCGATTTCATTTTTGGTGTTTTCTTCCAAGTCCCCAGCTATTGCTGGGGCATCGGCAGGGCTCGGGGCCTTTCTACCAGCTAATTGAAATACCGTCCAACAAGACGGATGAATTATAAATTTCTAAAATAGTAACTAGAAATATGGCGAATAAAGCCATGAAAAACCCCATCAACGGAGTAGTTCCCCAACCGGGAGCAACTTTTCCATATTCTGAGTTGAGCGGTTTCAAAACCATTCCTAAAAAACTGATTCTGGGTTTACCTCTAGGAGTTTCATCAATAACTTTCGTAGCCATAGAGCCTGCTCAATTGGTTGAAATTTGCTGACTTTGTATACTAGTATACCGGGTGAGAATTAAAATCTATTGGGTCACATGGCAACGGAAACCGCAACTTTGGTCGCTATTTTTCCATCCCGTTCACTTGTTAGCTTCACCGGTTATGCCTTATATACCGCTTTCGGTCAACCGTCCGAAGAACTAAGAGATCCTTTCGAAGAACATGAAGATTAGTAAAACCGGGAGACCTTCCTTCCAAAAATTGAAAAGGAAGGTCCCTAATGGATTTCATTTGTATTGATGATCTCGTCGATGCCATAGAGATGTCTATTTCATTTGTTGGAGTGGAAGGATATTATTCTATTTACCCCTGTTAGGCACTTTGGGAGGTTCTCGGAAGAAAATGGCGAAAAATATTATACCTGAAGTGGCTACCAGCAGAAATGTGTAAACCAGTGCTTCCATGGATTAGGTGGTAAATTGGTGTTTTAAAAAATATCTCTCGTACTAATTGGAGGAGTATTACTTTAGTAGAATTTCCCCTCTTCAACTTAACTTCGAAGTGGTTAGAAGTATTCAGTTAAAATAATTCATTAAATTTTGACAAAACGTATTGTTCAATCCAGTTTTTTTTGATCTTGTCAGTATCACTAGCTGGACTGTGAAAAGAACCTTACTTCTTGACTTCGACGGGATCTTCAGTAGGAAATCCTCTAAACAGCTTGTCTTCTGGTACTTGGGTCTCCCAACTTCTGGAATGCACCGAATTCAACTTGGGCGTCCAAATCAGGGTCGATGCCAGCAAAGACGTCTCTAAATAAAGTTCTTGAGCCATGCCAGATGTGACCGAAGAAAAAAATGAGAGCAAATGTGGCGTGGCCGAAAGTGAACCAACCCCTTGGGCTACTTCTAAATACACCATCCGATTTTAAAGTGGCGCGATCAAATTCGAAGATCTCCCCTAGTTGGGCGCGCCTAGCGTATTTCTTCACTGTGGCAGGGTCACTGAAGCTGGCACCATCTAATTCGCCACCGAAGAATTCTACGGTTACACCTACTTGCTCAACACTGTATTTGGATTCCGCCCGTCTGAATGGTACATCAGCTCTTACGACACCTTCTCCATCTACCAAGACGACTGGAAATGTTTCGAAGAAGGTTGGCATACGGCGTACAAACAGCTCATGTCCTTCCCTATCCTTGAAAACAGCATGGCCTAACCAACCAACAGCTATACCGTCTCCGTTGTCCATTGCACCGGCTCTAAACAACCCGCCCTTTGCAGGATTGTTGCCGATGTAGTCGTAGAAAGCCAATTTTTCTGGAATCTTGGACCAAACTTCGGATAAACTCAGATTTTCATCTTTGCCCGACCGTATTCGTCTTTCTATTTCTTGTTGGAAATACCCCTGATCCCATTGATAGCGGGTGGGGCCAAAGAGTTCAATTGGAGTGGCAGCGGAGCCGTACCACATGGTTCCGGAAACCACAAAAGCAGCGAAAAAAACGGCAGCAATACTGCTAGATAACACGGTTTCAACATTTCCCATGCGTAGAGCTTTGTACAACCTCTGGGGGGGACGAACACTAAGGTGGAACAATCCGGCTAGTATACCTAACACTCCTGCTGCTATGTGATGCGATGCTACTCCGCCCGGAATGAATGGGTCAAAGCCCTCGGCTCCCCAAGCCGGGTCTATAGGTTCCACCTTTCCGGTTAATCCGTATGGGTCTGAGACCCAAATACCAGGACCAAATAAACCAGTTACGTGAAACGCTCCAAAGGCAAAACAAAGTACTCCCGAAAGAAATAGGTGAATTCCAAATATTTTAGGTAAATCCAGGGATGGTTTTCCCGTACGATCGTCGCGAAACAGATCCAGGTCCCAATACACCCAGTGCCATATAGCGGCTAGAAACAACAAACCCGATAGTATGATATGAGCTGCGGCTACGCCCTCGTAACTCCAAATACCTGCGTCCGTTGCAGTATCTCCCGTGATACTCCAACCCCCCCACGACTTCGTTATCCCGATGCGAGTCATGAAGGGAATGACGAACATACCCTGTCTCCACATCGGATCAAGAACGGGGTCGGATGGGTCAAAGACAGCTAGTTCATATAAAGCCATCGAGCCCGCCCAGCCAGAGACCAAAGCAGTATGCATCAGATGCACAGAAATTAGGCGACCGGGGTCGTTTAATACGACGGTGTGAACGCGATACCAAGGCAAACCCATGAAAAACCTCTTTTTTGATTATTGGAGATGAATGATCACCACGTAACTTTCTAGCAATGGAGGCTCACATCCTAAAAAAGTGACATAAGGTTTGCTGTACGAAACATGTGAAAAAAGAGTCTGGCTCGTGATTGGGACGACATAGGCAGGAGGAAACATTTGATTTTTTCAATCTTCTAGGAAAAACGTTTTTTATTGTCTATTCCCGTTTCACCTACTAGATTGTGCAAAACACGTAGCTGTATGGAAGAAGCCATCAACTTTTTCCCTTGAGAGGGGTGGATACATGGATATTTTAGCATTTTCATTCCCCATGTAACAATGTAGGGATTGGTCCCATTGTAATTTAAAAATATATGAAAATATGTGCCAGAATCAGAGATCTATCGATTCATGCCGTCTTGGTCAGACGTGTTATAATGTAACACAAGCTAATCTTTATCGATTAAGCTCCTACTTACGCCGCCAATTCGGAGTTAACTGCAACACGTTTCAAGAATTTTTACATGCCAATTGGTGTTCCAAAAGTGCCCTTTCGCCTACCTGGGGAAGAGGATGCGGTTCGGGTTGACGTATAGTGCGACTCGTTAGGTATGTCGAGTCTGGTGAAACCTGTCTTCGCCACTTCGTATCCGATCGATTTGTACCTACCTCGCTTGGAATTGACTACTCTACCAGTAATCAAATGCGTGAGAGAATTTTAATCTGCCGATGGAAGTGTTAGCTATCGGAATCCATGGCTAGTTGAGATGAACAGGTCGTCTAGGCCCCAATCACTCGATCCCAGAGATCGATCGTAACAAAAATACGTGCGAAACATTAAGCAGAACAGAGATATGACATATTTCAACAGATTGATTTTTTCGAACTTATGAAGTGCGGGAAGAAATGAAATAAAGGGAGAGGAAAACTACTTGTTCTATATGTGCGAGTGGTAGTCGGAATTCCCCCCTTCGGGGTAGGAGATGAGCCTAAAGATTCTTAGCATCGAAAAACCTCAATGTCAAACAGAAATGTACTGGTGCGGAAGGGGAGGAAAGAATTTGGCACAGTCGGTGCACCAACTGCCGGTTACAACGTAGTTCAAGATGTGCAAAAAAAGGGCTAAACAAACTTGAACGAAGAAAGAAAAGCGGAATTGCCTAATTTGGGCAGAATGGAAAACTTGGAAGAGAGAAAATCCATCTTTCCCACTTCTTCATTCTGTTTATGTCCTCTCTCATAGAAGCCGACAGAGCCGTATGTTTCCAACGACACCTACACGGTTTCAGAGGGGGGGGGTGAATCGTACGAACCTACCCCGATCAACCGGCTTTATCGAGAAAGGCTTCTTTTTCTAGGTCAACAGGTCGATGACGAGATTGCCAATCAACTTATTGGTATCATGATGTATCTGAATGGGGAAGATCAGGCCAAAGATATGTATTTGTATGTAAATTCCCCCGGTGGAGCGGTATTAGCCGGAATATCTGTTTACGACGCGATGCAATTTGTTGTACCAGATGTACATACCATTTGTATGGGACTCGCTGCTTCGATGGGATCTTCCATTTTGGCTGGAGGAGAGATTACCAGACGTATAGCACTGCCCCACGCTTGGCGCCAATGATTTGTGTGGATTAGGGTTTTGCCTTCGCTAGATTTAGGTAACAGTAGCATGGCAATCAGTACTTGGCGATTTTTTCCATACATATCCAGAAGTGAAACAGCGAAGTATTAAGAAAGTAAACGGAATCAAGAGAATTTTTTAACTCGTGTTAAATTCTCCGTCGATTAAAATCAATATATCTTAGCGTCATAAGTCATATAAAATATCGTATCTACAGAATGTATTAAAACCCCAACTCCTTTTCGGCAGAAAAAAAAATTAGGACTCGAAGGAGGTTGATTCCTTTGTCCATCGAGGGTATACGCAGCAAACTTTGGGATTGCGGACACAAATAGGTGACAGAACCATCATAGTACTCTAAAGGGAAGGATGGTAGAATCCCAATCCCACAATACTATTTTCCGTACCTAGTACGGCAGCAACGAGGGACCGAGTGGGGGATTTTCGCGGCGCAAAGAAACAATTGATGTCTAAATCAATTTAGGCAGGCTTTATTTATTAGCAATAGACCGCGACAATTGGCTGAATTAGCCGTATGCGGAAATGTCTGCTTGTACGGTTAGACTTGATCGGAATCACCTAATCAGGGTGATGATTCATCAACCCGCTAGTTCGTATTACGACGGACAAGCTGGAGAATGTGTCATGGAAGCGGAAGAAGCATCGAAACTACGCGATTGTATAACCAGAGTCTATGCCCAGAGAACTGGTAAACCCTTGTGGATAATTTCCGAAGACATGGAAAGAGATGTATTTTCGTCGGCTGAAGAAGCCCAGGATTACGGCGTTGCGGATCTCGTGGCATTGGAAAACGTCTCACGTTGAGGATTTGCTAAGTGAAAATTATTCGAGATTTACAAGTAGACCTTTTTTTTTCACAATCCAATTTTTTCTGTAGTTTAACGTTTGTTAGTCTAAATAGTTATTGACCCACCCACTTAAAAGATCACTTTAAAGAAAGCGGCTTTACAAAATTATTCTCAATACCGCAAGGAATCTCGTAAAGATCAATTATTAGGTGTAGAAATGCGGCAAATTTTTCCGACTGGTTGATAATATTTCAAACCGGAGAAATCTTCTGCGTCTTCGAGCGTGCCAACGAATCAGCAACTTATTAGAAAAGCGAGACAACTGTTGGAGAGTGGAACGAAATCCCCTGCTCTTCGGGGGTGTCCCCAACGGCGGGGAGTATGTACTAGGGTGTATGTGTGACTTGTTTGGATCGAGAACCTAAACTATTTGGAGATTTATACCGCAGAATAATCTACCAAATGAAGTAGGAAAAAATTCATAATCCACCTGTTTCAATGGGAAATAGCAATTCGTGGTTGAAGTCGGTGCGAACCCGATCTTTTCAATTTGGGACGGTAGAAAAAAATCGATAATAATAAAATTGAGTTATTAAGCGAAGTCAGGCTGGTGGTATCAACTTCCACACCTCCCATGCCAATTCTACTTGGGCAGTACAATTACGGGTCAGCCGTTCTGCCAACCCCCGGCATAAAATACCGCTACTACACTACACATAGGATTTCTTTTAAAAACTAGAAAATCCAGTTGAAAAAGCCTTAACAGGCTGAGTCAAATATTGGGGATCGTGCGGACCACCAACAGTAGTTTTACTTACCCCACCTCGGGGCAAGTTTAGACTCCGGTATATAGGGGGGATCCGACTGCCAAGAAAAATTGACCACGGAAACGTCGGAATCTGTAACAATTTCGGTACAACGTCTGGCTTTTTGGCGAGAAGGTTGAGATATCCGGAGTACTTACGGAAGGGAAAGCCGGAGTAGCAAAAGCCACCGGAATCTCTAATTCTCACATAAGATGGAAACGGAGAGAAGATTAAAGTTGCTGTGACTGACACCCTCCTCCGGAGGGCGTGAGGCAACAACTAGCCTGGGAAAGACTTGGTATGTAATGTTAGTACACTTGACAGAAGAAGTATAAGTATTTGTTTGGGGCTTGAAAAAATTTGATGAATTAATTCAATAGCTATGCTTTGACGGAACGCAGTCTGTCACGTATTTTTCTAAATTAACATTTTTAACTAGAAGATAGTGAAGTGAAACTATTTGAAGAAGTAAAGTAACTAAAAAATCAATAGATTTTCTATTGAAAAATTGGGATTTTTGTGAGGCTATACGTATAATGACCAGAGTAAAACGAGGATCCGTGGCCCGGAAGTATCGCAAAAACATTCTCGATTCCGCATCCGGTTTTCGGGGGGCTCATTCGAGGTTATTTAGAACAGCGAAACAGCGGAGGGAAAAGGCTTTAGCTTGCGCTCATGTAGATAGAAATAATTGCAAAAGGGCCTTTCGCCGTCTGTGGATTGCTCGTATTAATGCAGCAGCGCGGAGAGATGGAATTACCCACAGTTCGGCGATTCACAGTTTGTACGAAAATCGAGTTTCTTTGAATCGCAAGACACTTGCTCAAGTAGCTATTTTAGATGCTTACTGCTTCTCTATGCTCGTACAACAAGTTAGCAACAAGAAAATTTGATCCGTGGCGGTAAATTTTAGCCTCTCCAAATCGTTTTCGACGGAGAGGCGGAGAAACCAAATCCAGTTGCAGATTTCTCACAGCGAAAAATAGAAAGGAGGGGGGAAATGGGCAAAAGGACAGATTACCCCTCATAAATATCAGTTTGACCCAACGGGGGGACTACTTCGAAATGCACGTGTTACACGGGAAATGTTTATTTGCCAAATTTAAAAATTTCCTAGAAATTACTTTTTAAAAATGATCTAACTTTCGTTATTTGAAAAGGGCAGCAAGGCCAAAATGCGGGCTCTTTTTACGGCAGTAGCTACCAAACGCTGCTGCTTTGAGGTCAATCTATTCATTCGTCTTGATAATATTTTTCCCTGCTCACTCAGGAATCGACGAAGTAGGCTCGTATTTTTGTAATCAACAATTTCGTCGGAACGAATGGACGGAGAACGTCTACGGGAAGAATGTCTAGGTTTATTCATGATATTTTTTTGTAACTACCGATACATACCAATGTTGATATTGATTACTTCCAAACCAATCACAAATATCTCTTACTTTTTCGACTCTTTGTGCAAAGTATGCTTGTGGCAGTAGAAACAATACTTTTCTAATTCTAGCCGATTGGGTGTGTTGCGACGATTTTTACGTGTAGTGTATCGCGAAATCCCTGTGGATTTACCACCAGTCTCCTTCCAAGTACAGCTTGTACATTCTAAAGCGATGGTTACCCTCACATCTTTACTTCTGGCCATGGAATTGAATGTATTCTAATTGGTTTCCTTCCTCTTCCAAAAAAGGGGGGGGGGGGGTCGCACGTAGATCCATAACAATATGAACAGACTACTCACGAAGTTTTGACCGATAAAGTGAGAAATTTAGACACTTTCCTTTCATCAATGACTTGATTTATTACTACGCGTGTGACAAAACGTTAAGTTCTGTCACCCCCCCCCTTCGTCTGATTTTTTTTGCAGCTCCTTAAAGTCAAAGTTAAAAAAATGGAAATAATAAAGCATCCGGAAAAATCGATTTGTTTCTATTAGTGAACCAGCCAGCAAGCCAAACCATATTGTAGCTACGACGGGGGGCCGTGGAAAGATATACTTTCACATGTTGCATCAGAATTCTCCTTCTTTTCAAATTTTTATTTCCCCACCCATTCATCTTTTTTTTTATTAGTTATATTCTCCAGAATATAACACTTGATATATCCAAATTAATTTTTCACATCTCGACAAAATGAGAATTGATTATTTCCGAGTACCCGACCCCAACGATGCCAGGTCAAGAAGCAATAGGGAAAAATAAGAGTGGGAGTCAAAATGAGTAGAGGGGGGGGGGGGGACTACCTGCCAGGAAATAAACTCCTACTTCGGTGGTAGCCAGTATCTGTGGGAGAAGATTATAATCAATTGAATCAAATAGCGGGGAATTGGTAGCACTAATCACTAATCAAATTTAGTAGGGATGTAACGCAGCTCGGTAGCGTGTTTGTTTTGGGTACAAAATGTCGCAGGTTCAAATCCCGTCATCCCTATTTTTCATACAGGCATTAACTAGGAGGGGTGATGGTTCCTGTCCCACTCACTTGATTTTTTTTTCTTTCTTACCTCTTTTGGAAAAAGAGGTCAAGTAGTTTTTTTTTCCCTCGACAGACACGGTGGAAGAGAAGGGTGCTGCAATTTTCACCTCGGAAATTGAAGTGACTCTTCCCAGGAGGAAGCGCCTTTAGTTCAGTTCGGTAGAACGCGGGTCTCCAAAACCCGATGTCGTAGGTTCGAATCCTATAGGGCGTGTCTATTACCACTTACCCGAAGATTGCTTAACCGATAGGCACTGAATTTGAAATGGGAGTACAACTAATTGTCGTCGCTAGAGAAGCGGTCTCCCACATCTGTTATTTGTTTTCCAAAACAATTTTTTGGACGGAAAAAAACGGGGAGGTGGGGGGAAGGATTTGGCAGATATATTTCAAATTCTCCCCTATCCTTTCTCTTAAATTCTTAACTAAATTTCATCGAATATCCAATTGGTCACCCCGTCGGTATTGCAGGTATGCAGTTACAAATAATCCAGCTAGGGTTATCGGAATCGAGCCTAACACAATTCCGGATAGTGATGCTTCAACCATTTCAATTTGTAGATGTCTGATACAAATACTTACCAAAGTACATTTGCGCATCAACTAATAATTAATCGTTGGTAAGTGCGACGGATTAGTAAGCGCTGTCCGCGGAAGACCCTTTCTCGTTTTTACCCCCCCCTCCCTTTTTTTGGAGGGTAATAAACAGTGAGTTGCAGAATCTGAATCTTGTTCAATCCGACAAATATAGCTAAGGTAAAACTTAGTGCAAGCATCAGAAAGGCGAAGTAGCTTAATGAAGTGAGCATATATCTGAATACCAAATTATTTAGCAGATGGGTTAGTATACAACTTTCTTGAGTAGTTTATCACCCCAAGTCCCTGAATCAAAATTGTTTACTTAAATCTTTGCTAAGCTAGACCCAATCAGGGTCTATTTTTTTTTTAGATTTGAATTTTTAATTTAATTGGTAAGTTGCGTCTTAGTGGTTCAATTCCTTCCCTGGGGCTGATAGCTATGTAATAGCTTTCTTAACATTGTGAATCGACCGTCAGGGAAGGAAGCAGCTTTCCCCATTCATTTTTGGGATTATCCCTCTTCTTCAATTGCAACTTCTTCGGTCTAATGTGCGTAGACTCAGTTGAAACCAATAATGGCTTCCCCGCGGAATCGAGCAAGCATTGGGTTAGAAGGCGGGGCTAAAAAGATTTCCCCTAAGGTTTACAGGTTTACTGAATCGTTTCAAAGCTGGGCTCTTTTTCTATTTTTCAATCCATGCGGTTTACGGGTTATGTCGGCGACGATTTGTTAATTAACAATTTTCTGAGTATCAAATGTCGATCTCGTAGAGAGTAACCTTGCCGCATTGTACGTGAAGTAGCTATACTGATCCAGTATATTTTGAGTATACCTCGGGTATAATAGTGACAACTTAATTTTTAGCAGTTCCCGTTCATTCAAAGGGTTTTTTTGTCGATGCATTCCACATCTTTTCCCTGCATCCCTTTGACCTTTTCTCCTTTATTCGGGAAACAATCGAGTCTTTTTAGTATTACAAGATAGATACGGAGTTAAACATGTCTGGGAATACCGGAGAGCGCCCTTTCGCCGACATCATTACTAGTATTCGATATTGGGTTATTCACAGCATTACTATACCCTCTCCGTTTATCGCAGGCTGGCTGTCTGTAAGTACAGGTTTAGCTTACGACGTTTCCGGAAGCCCCCGCCCAAACGAATACTTCTCAGAGAGCCGACAAGAAGTTCCTTTAATAACCGGTCGCTTCGACTCGCTAGAACAAGTTGATGCATTTACGAAATCCTTTTAGGAGAAACCAACGGCTTTAGATAAAACTTATCCGATTTTCACTGTTAGATGGTTGGCCGTCCATGGATTAGCTGTACCTACGGTTTTCTCCTTGGGGTCCATATCAGCTACGCAATTCATTCAGAGATAGTTTTTAGCGAGCCTTGAATCTACGACACAACCAAATCCAAATAAACAGAGCGTGGAGCCAAATCGTACAAGCCTTTATCGGGGACTATTGTTGATTTTCGTACTTGCCGTTCCATCTTCTAATTACTTTTTCAATTAGAAACTAGACAGAATTGTCTGAAAGACATCAAGATCCCAATTACTTGTGACCGTTCATGTCTAAAGTCGCGGCCGGTTAACAGATATGAGTAAAAAAACGGGAAGGAGGCGTGGCAGATGACAAATACCACTGGAAGGGTGCCTTCGCGGTTGGTAGGTACTGTAGCCGGTACACTTGTGATAGGTTTGTCGGGCGTATTCTTTTACGGAGCTTATTCGGGGTTAGGGTCATCTCTTCGAAAACAATTGGTGTAAGTGTAAATCGGTGAATGCAAATACTTCTTCTTGCCTCAATTGCGGATTAAGCGGGAAAATTATACCGAATTCCACAGGCGAAGTTTCCGTTTTTTCTTCTCTTTTTAACTAACTAAGAATAAGGAGAAGAAAAAAAAATGGTTTGATTCAGCAGATTTCTACTTCTAAAACTAAAAATGGATTGATTTCACATTAGTTTTATGCGACTCGACGGCTGGACGTACTATTCGTCCTTAGTATTATTAGGACTTTACGTCACAGCACGTCTCGTTTTCGAGTGAATGAGCCGATTGATGCCCTATAACTTTTTTTATATTATTTTTAGGAATCGGTGTGGGTTGAATCCGGTAACACTGCCAGGAAATTCCCGGAAGAGTGCTTTTGATTACACCACATATTTTTAAACATATGGATACAGTGGAAAAAAAAATCATATTCTAGTCTATAGCTCTGGAAAACTTTAGGTAAAAGACTTCATGAATAATTGATATGGTTACCTTGCGATTTTTTGAATACTGTCTAATATATCTTCGAACCAGAAGACGGGGTTTTTATTTCCAGTACCTTTCTTCTACCATTTCCAGTGACGGGCAAGTAGTCCATATTAATTCTTATAATTTTTAATATATTTACTTCATTTCCGTACTTGTATCTCTCGATTATTGATTTGAATCTGTTGTAGTCAAGTTAAGAACATTAACGGAAGAAAAAAAATCGGTTGTGCCGGGGAAACCGTTTGAATAAACTCGAGAATGTTGGTGGTGCCGACCCCACCAACATTCTCGACTCCACCGATGCCTTCAACTCAATCTGTACGCCAGGTATGACCTTACCCCAGTGACTCTAAAGCCGCCCCTTGTTTAAACACACGTGTGTGAACTGGCTTACTGCTATCCCCTTACATATCACGCCGGAACCATCGAGTTACAAAATGAAAAATCAATTTTTTTTTTTTACACCCGCTAAAACAATAAGTCGAATGGTTAAACTGCGAAGGGGGGTCTTGAGGAAGAGTGTGTAATTAGAAATTCATTTCTGCTAACTGAACTTTTTCAAACTGCTTTTTCTTAAGCACAAGAAAGATCTGTGCTAAAACAACCGACGCGAAGAAAGCTAGGAGACCTTGAACCCGCAATGGGTCTTGTAGTACGATTTCTACTTCTCCTTGACCAAATCCGCCAACATTGGGATTATTAGTCAACGGCTGATCTGCTTTGACGAACTCACCTTCCGAAACAATGAGTTCGGGGCCGGGAGGTACAACATCAATTGCTTCACGACCCTCAGATGACTCTTCGATGGTAATTTCGTACCCACCCTTTCCCTCTTTTCGAACAACCTTTTTTATCCTTCCCATCGCTGAAGCGGTATAAACCGTGTTGTTACTTTTGCTCCCATCCGGGTAAATTTGTCCCCTCCCCCTGTTCCCCCCTACATAAATAGGGTATTTTAAAAAATGCGCCTCTTTATTGGTGCCGGGGTCTGGTGATAAGACTGGGAATACAATTTCGCTGTATAACTTGCCGGGTAATGGACCTACCACAATTATATTTTCTTTGCCGGGTCGATAACTTTGAAACGATAATTTTCCTAATTTATCTTTCACTTCGGTTGGAATGCGATTAAGGGGAGCTAATTTAAATCCTTCGGGTAGAATGAGAACGGCGCCGACATTAAGTCCCCCCTTTTTCCCATTTGCCAGTACTTATTTTATCCACGTGTCGTAAGGAATCTTAACAATTGCCTCAAATACAGTATCGGGAAGAACGGATTGCGGAACCTCGATATCAACGGTTTTCTTGGCTAAATGACAATTGGCACATACAATACGACCTGTGGCTTCACGTGGATTTTCGTAATTCTGTTGTGCAAAAATCGGATATGCATTTGATACAGACGGACAGCTTAATTCACCAAAACTGATCGATGCTGCAAGTGATAGAATCCACCATTCTCTCATCCATTTATTTTTAATTGTTGGTTGCATAGGTCGATGATTAGTCTTAAATATTTGTACAGACGGGCTGTGATGTGACGTTGTGTAATGCCGGGAAGTCTATTCTTTTTCCAATTCTTTCCTTCCCTACATTCTCTCTATTTACTCAGTACTAGATAGCAAACAATAATAAATGGAAGGGGGGGGGGGGGGGGCGAAATTCAAATGAGGAGCGGGGATAGCTTGCTAACTATAAATTTGGAGGAATAGTTGTCATTCACTCATTGTATGGTAAGTTGCTACAATCGACGGAGATGTTCGATTCAAATGACGAGAGATCCAATATTTAAACGGCGTATCCAAAATAACTGGAAAGGTTGAGACAAAGCGAGGAATTACATATTTATTGGGAGTCAACCCAAAATGTTCAAAGAGAGACTCTACAAGTATTTCCCAACCATGGGGCGAGTGAAACCCTAGACATAAATCAGTCAGTAGAAGAATGGAAAACGCCTTCATTGTGTCATTCAAACTATAGAATGACTCTTGAATCCAGGAATTTGAAACCGCAAGTCTCTTTCGCCCCAATATAACGACAAGAAATGAAGTAGCGATGCTAATTGTGTCGGTTGCTAGCTGCAGCAATAGCTTAATATTTGGTTCGTCATACATCATAGCTAATCGAGTACTTTCGTCACGCGCATCCGCGTCAAAATTTTGCAACTGCGTATCTGCCAAATTGCCAATCACATCGTCTAACCAGATTAACGCCTCTACTTCTCGTAGCTGTTTCAAAGCCTTTTCTTCTTGAAACGGGTTTAGAAATACTTGAATTTGAAGTATGTTCCACCAACCCCTAATCCAGGGTTCCAAGAACCAATTTTCTATAGCGACTCGAAGCGAGAGGGGGAGGAAGAAAAAGAACCCGACGTATCGGAGGGAAACCGAGGCTTGGTTCTTGGCTAGATCGAAATCGTTTTGTACTAATAGACTTGATCGATTTGTCAATTCCGCCTTGAACCTGGATAAGGTCCGAGTTACAGACCGAGGTACTAAACTAATTGACTCGTAAGCTACGGGACTGTGGCGAGAAACTGCTAATTCGCAATGAAGCGATTCTTCAATCAATTTCTTCTTAGTATGAAATGGAAAGATTTGTCTGGAACAAAGTTTTCGTCGAAAATAAAAATCATTCGAAGTTGCTTCGATCCAAGCTAATTTTCTATTCATTTTTTCCAGATTATTCAACTTGTAATAAATAGACCCACTTGCAGAGGCAGAATCGCCTTCGAGTTCATATTCCGATAAACCACTGGCTCCTCCTCCCCCATCGCCCGCTTCATTATCCATGTAATAATTAGAATGAGATCCTGAAGATCTTTTTTGGGGAATCGAGGTATCTAAAAGCTTGTGCGGAAGTGCATCTAAACAATTTTCTATGGAATAATCGTTTGCATAATGGAGATAGGATCCGCAGCGCTTCGCCGAAAACGACCGAAGGGGCTCTGTCCAAGAAGAAATCCTTGAATACCTTTGGATTCCCAAAATAAATAGGCTAAATCTGTGTTCCAGAAGACTGCAACATATTACATATCTAAATTTGTTGGAGACCGTAGTTTTGAAAGCTGCTTGGGCCCGTGACCAATCCCCTGCTGTTGAGGAAAATGACTTCAGTTGCGTGAAAAACAGGGAATCAGGCTGCAGATGCTTACTAGCTTCATAAGCTCTATCCGAAGAACGATGTGGGGTATTGAAAAACCACCGAAGAATTTTCCGTTTCCAATGACACGATTTCATATATTAATTGCCCATCAACCAAAAGAGAAAAATTTGCGAAATAGGAGATTCGTCGGAGAGAAATCTTTGTTTCGTAATTAAGTCATCTCCTCTTCTTCTAGAACCTCTCCAAACTTATTTTTTTTCCTCCCCCGAGGCCCCCAATGATTTTGCACTACACTACCTCGCAAAAGATCCTCGCAAAAAATATGTTTAGGCTGAATTTCAAAATCCCTCGATTGATACACGCAGGAAGCGAGCAAGTTCGGCAGCTTTTTCTTCCATATCCTCCAGAGTCGAATTTTCGCCAATTCTAATTAAAGGGATACTTCGATGACCCCGTACCTTTAGGTATAAAACCCGACTTGGAAAAAAACCTTCTTGACTTTTTAAACCAACTGCTTCAATATCTCCCAGTATGAGTCGAACATGGATACGACGATTTTTTCCGGGAAAGCCCCATCGAAAGATGGAAGAAATACCCTCCCGCCTATCAAAATAGTTGTATCCGCCCCCTACGTTCCAAAAAACAGTACACCACAGATACAACCCGAGGAACAAGCCGGCGATCCCATAGAAGCACATTACAAGACCTTGTGGAATAAAAGCAATCTGTTTGGACGAAAGTCTGGGGATCAAATCTTCGCCGATGCAACTAGAAAACCCCACCAGTAAAAAACCTGTTGCGCCGCAAACGAGGATACAGGCCCAACACGAATTTGCAAAAGTACGTGATCCTTTTATTAATTCTACTTGGATCCATTTGGGGCGGGAACTCATCATTATTTCCTCAAATTGCATAATAAATGGATTTGGATTAATTTCACCGCCGGATTTATTTCTCTTTCCTTTCCCTTATGTTTTGCAGCTTATTTCTTCTTCCCGCTTATGTTTCATGGATCTGCATCCGGTGATAAAGAACTGAGTTGCAGCTCAGGCCTGTAGGCAAGCAACTCTCTAGATTAGAAGTGAAATATTTTAGCTTACTAACAAATGATCAATCTATATCTCAATTCTATAGGAAGTGGGAATGAGACATAGATTGTGACAATATTACCAATAGTATTTGACTACCGAGAAAATCAAGCGGGGATATTCGAGGGTTACCCCGATTAGTTTTTGGCTAGAAGTAGATATTTAATTCAATTCATAAGTGGAAAACCCACTAAATTTTAGTTCATTTTAAGAGAGAAGGATATTACAAAATTTCATCTTGTTCTACATACAAGAATAGGGAAGCCATCGCAACTGCTGGAAACAACAAACCTACTAGCGGTACGAAAATGGAGGGTAGATAAGATGCTGTCATGGTAAAATTGCCTCGCGAGAAAAAGTATTTATACAACAATGTATCTCCGTCCCATTACTCCTTCTAGTACTTAATGATATTCCTTCTGCTCCATAAAGGAAAGGGGCTTCTAATCTGAAAAACTAATCTAATTAGAATATTTCGCCTCACATAATTATTTGCGGAGAAAAGGAGTACACCGACAGAAAGAGAGCATCCCGCGCTTTACTTTTTAAAGTTCTTGTCAAAAATATGAAATGCGGATCTACGGGAAGCAGAACAAATAAAATTCGGAGCAAATTGAATTCTCTCTCTTCTTATTCTCAATTTTTATTGTAAGGAACTGATAAGTAAGGCTCAGAAATTTCGCTCAAAACACCCTTCAAAAGATTACGCGGAACGATTGAATCGAGTAGCCCATTATCAAATAAACACTCAGCTGCTTGAAAACCGTCAGGTATCTTCTGACGCGATGTTTATTCAATTACCCTTTTACCGGCGAATGCTATATAGGCTTTAGATTCGGCAATAATTATATCTCCCAACATCCCAAAACTGGCGGTAACACCACCCGTAGTTGGATAGGTAGGAACGGATATGTAAAGCAATTTCTTTCGAACCTGATGGAGTTGCAAAACGGAAGAGATTTTAGCCATTTGCATCGAGCTCAACGTCCCTTCCTGCGTACGCGCTCCCCCAGAGGCACGAATCAAAACTGGTGGCAGAAGCCTTTGTGTGGCATATTCAATTAAACGAGTAATCTTCTCACCCACTACGGAGCCCATACTTCCCCCCATGAAATGGAAGTCCATAACACCAAGTGCAATAAGTGTTCCATTCGGATATCCTATACCTGTTTGAACAGCATCGGTTAAACCCGTCTTTTCTTGGGAAATAAGTAGACGATTCTCATGAGAATCCTCGTCGGAGAAACTTAAAACGTCTCTTGCGGCCGTATCTTCATCCATGGGAATCCACGTGTTGGGGTCAATTGAAAGTTCGATCCTTTCCATACTACTCATTGAAAGGTGATAACCGCGTTCTTCACAAACACTTTTCTTCTGTCTCGAAAATTTCACATGAAGCATATTTCCACGGTTATCACACCGAGCCCATAATCCCTTGTTCGCGTTAACACTTATTCGTCTATCTCTTTCACTTGGGGCAGAGCTTCTCGTAGCTTCTTCGAGAAAAGCCCCAATTAAGCCACCAAATTTTCGCTTATCTTCAAACCAATTTATTACAGACGTAAAAATCTCCTCATTCGTTTCTTTAGCTCATGTAACAAACAAATCCCGAATATATTTATCGAGGCGGCAGAGTCTTTGTCCAGTTGAAGCGGGTACTAGCAAATCGGGACCAACTCCAAGTTCATTGGCAAGACAAAATTGGAGATTGACTAATTATCTACCGAATCAGCCATATTTTAGGTGTTTAATCCCGATTATCCAACCAGGCGGATAAAACAATATCTTATATTGCGAAATCACACATGATGAAATTGGACGAAGTTGAATGACCCGTCAAATCATTGGGTGTAGCATCAGGCTGCTAATTTTGATCTCGTAGTTTTTTGATATGAATTGGTGGGGATTCGAACCCTCGGATTTGCGATTTGAAAACACGCGCTTTCCTTCATTTAGCCACCAATCTTGTTTCGAGGTACCAAGAGTATCGGGAAGAAAAATTATTTCCCAATACTCCTAGTATCAGTATGTCTCAAAATCGTTTCTAAACAGGTGTCAGAGCAAAGAACTTTGAAAATTTGCACTTATTTACAACGTATCAATTGTATCAAATTCAAATTTGATTGCTTTCCATATTTCGCATGCGGCAGCCAATTCTGGACTCCACTTACTAGCTTCACGGATGATTTCATTACCTTCACGAGCGAGGTCACGGCCCTCATTACGAGCCTGTACGCAAGCCTCTAATGCAACTCGGTTAGCCACGGCACCGGGTGCATTTCCCCAAGGGTGTCCCAATGTTCCCCCGCCGAATTGTAGAACAGAGTCGTCCCCAAAAATTTCAGTTAAGGCAGGCATGTGCCAGACATGAATACCCCCTGAAGCTACTGGGAGTACGCCCGGCATGGATACCCAATCTTGGGTAAAATAGATGCCACGGCTACGATCCTTTTCGATATAATCGTCACGGAGTAAGTCGACAAATCCCAGGGTGACTTCTCGTTCACCTTCTAATTTGCCCACTACAGTTCCGGCATGGATATGATCCCCACCGGACATGCGTAATGCTTTGGCTAATACACGGAAATGCATACCGTGATTCCGTTGTCTATCAATGACAGCATGCATCGCCCGGTGAATATGAAGAAGTAGTCCATTGTCTCTGCAGTAATGAGCTAAGCTGGTATTTGCGGTAAACCCTCCCGTCAGGTAGTCATGCATGACGATTGGTACACCCAATTCTCTGGCGAAAACAGCCCTCTTCATCATCTCTTCACACGTACCTGCAGTGGCATTTAAGTAATGCCCCTTGATTTCGCCCGTTTCAGCCTGAGATTTAAAAAGGGCTTCTGCTACGAATAAGAATCGATCTCTCCAACGCATAAACGGTTGGGAATTCACGTTTTCATCATCTTTTGTGAAATCAAGTCCACCACGAAGGCATTCATAAACTGCTCTACCATAATTCTTGGCAGACAAGCCCAATTTTGGCTTGATTGTACATCCCAGTAGGGGACGTCCGTATTTGTTTAGTTTATCCCTTTCCACCTGAATACCATGGGGGGGTCCGATAAAAGTTTTGGAATAAGCAGGAGGAATTCGTAGGTCTTCCAGACGCAGAGCGCGTAGGGCCTTAAATCCAAAAACATTACCTACAATAGAAGTCAGCATATTGGTAACGGAACCTTCCTCGAATAAATCCAGAGGATAAGCTACGTATGCAATATACTGATTCTCTTCCCCAGCGACGGGCTCAATATCATAGCATCGACCCTTGTAGCGATCAAGACTAGTAAGTCCGTCTGTCCATACCGTGGTCCATGTACCCGTAGAAGATTCCGCAGCTACTGCAGCTCCAGCTTCCTCAGCCGGTACTCCAGGTTGGGGGGTCATTCGGAAAGCTGCTAAGATATCAGTATCTTTGGTCTTGTATTCGGGAGTGTAATAGGTCAATCGGTAATCTTTGACACCAGCTTTGAATCCAACACCTGCTTTAGTCTCCGTTTGTGGCGACATGAGTTTGTTCCTCCCTATGACTGAAATAGTAAATCTTGTAATGACGAGATCTGCTCGGCATAGATAGAGTATTTCGACGTGAGTCGTTAAGTGGGTTTTAGTAATTCAACCTCCGCACGATACTTATACCTTTTGAGAATCCACTTCGGGAATGGAACATTACCATTTTACATCGTGTCCCATGCGGGGTGCAACTAATCACCACGGTTTTTCGCATAAACTGCTGAAGAAGGATCACTTCGCCCCATCCCAATACATTGACTCGAGAATCCGTTCGTGGTTAGACTGGTCCGTGGATTACGAACTAACTAAGTGTTGGTCCCCCATGTCTCAGGATCTGTAAAAGGAAAAGACGCATGACCCAATAATAAAAATTCAATAGATGGAGCACCGATTTTGTGATTATCGGGGTCGTGTGAAAAAAGAAGCTCTTTCCAATTGCCGACCCCTTCCATCGACTTATTTCATTTATATATAGCCACATCTGCAAATTGGAGAAGGAGAAGGGGAAGTCAAAGTGAAAATAGAATGGGTGAACCTCTACTATTACCGACCACTCGGCGGTGAAATACCAAATACTTCTATCGATTCAGCACTTAAATAAAGAAAGCACACCGAAATAGTTACGAAAACCAGTTCTCTCCTTTTCGAAATTTCTGAATTGGTGGAAAAAAACGTGGGGTACATCACTCAGATCATTGGACCAGTATTGGATGTGGCTTTTTCTCCGGGGGAAATGCCCAATATCTATAACTCCCTAGTAGTCAAAGGAAGAAACTCGGCGGGTCAGGAGATTAATGTTACTTGTGAGGTTCAACAATTGTTAGGTAACAACGAAGTAAGAGCCGTAGCCACGAGTGCCACAGATGGTTTAATGAGAGGTATGGGCGCTGTTGATACGGGAGCTCCTCTTAGTGTTCCCGTTGGTGAAACTACTCTCGGCCGAATATTTAATGTCCTCGGTGAACCTGTAGACAATCTGGGTCCTGTTCGGAATAGTACAACATTTCCAATTCACAGATCCGCCCCGGCATTTACTCAATTGGATACCAAGCTTTCGATTTTCGAGACGGGGATTAAAGTTGTGGATCTTTTGGCTCCTTATCGTCGAGGTGGGAAAATTGGTTTATTTGGCGGCGCCGGAGTCGGGAAGACAGTTCTTATCATGGAATTGATTAATAATATTGCGAAAGCTCACGGAGGTGTATCTGTATCTGGCGGGGTAGGAGAACGTACGCGTGAGGGTAATGACCTCTACATGGAAATGAAAGAGTCAAAAGTTATTAATGAACAAAATATATCAGAGTCAAAAGTGGCTTTAGTTTATGGTCAGATGAATGAACCACCGGGAGCTCGTATGAGAGTTGGCCCAACCGCTCCAACAATGGCGGAATATTTCCGAGATATTAATAAACAAGATGTACTCCTATTCATTGACAATATCTTTCGCTTCGTTCAGGCGGGGTCGGAGGTCTCAGCATTACTCGGCAGAATGCCTTCCGCTGTGGGTTATCAGCCAACCCTTGGTACAGAAATGGGATCACTGCAGGAAAGAATTACTTCCACCAAGGAGGGGTCCATAACTTCCATTCAAGCTGTTTATGTACCTGCAGATGATTTGACTGACCCAGCCCCTGCTACGACATTTGCACATTTAGATGCTACAACTGTGCTTTCGAGAGGCTTGGCAGCGAAAGGTATCTATCCGGCCGTGGATCCGTTGGATTCGACTTCAACCATGTCACAGCCTTGGATTGTAGGTGAAGAGCATTATGAAACGGCACAGGGGGTTAAGCAGACTTTGCAGCGTTACAAAGAACTTCAAGATATTATAGCTATTCCCGGATTAGACGAGTTATCCGAAGAGGACCGTTTGACGGTAGCTAGAGCTAGAAAAATAGAGCGTTTCTTATCGCAACCTTTTTTTGTGGCGGAAGTTTTCACCGGTTCTCCAGGAAAATATGTTAGTTTACCAGAAACAATTAAGGGATTTCAAATGATTCTTCCCGGAGAGTTGGATAATCTTCCCGAGCAAGCTTCTTATCCAGTTGGCAATATTGACGAAGCCGCGGCAAAGGCCGCGGCTTTACAGGCGGGGGGTCAATGAGAAGTATGGCATTGAGTCTTCGTGTAATGGCCCCTAATCGAATAGTTTGGAATTCTAAGGTCTGGGAAATTATTCTATCTACCAGTAGTGGTCAGATTGGTATACTACCTAACCATGCGCCCCTTCTTACAGCTTTGGATATGGGGGTCTCAAAAATACGTAGTGATGAGCAATGGTCCGCAATGGCATCGATGGGTGGCTTCGCCATGATAGATAATAATCGGGTAACAATATTAGTCAACGAAGCGGAAAGGGCTAGCGAAATTGATCTTGAAGAAGCTCAAAAAAGTTTTCAGACGGCTCAGGCCGAGTTAGCTAAAGCAGAAGGTAAGAAAAGAATAATAGAAGCCAACTTGGCTTTTAAACGAGCTAAAGCAAGATTAGAAGCTTCAACTACTGTTTAGTCCGGTTAATATGAGCCCGATATTGATATTATTGATCCGGTGCGAGAATCCCATATTTTACTAGTACTGTGGTGCCACGCATACAACACGTCTTGGGCACAGTGAAACTTATTAGGTACCGATTAAATACCGATTTAGTAGTCACGGTATCTAATAAGTGTTACCTACTATTGGATTTGAACCAATGACTCTCGCCGTATGAAAGCGATACTCTAACCGCTGAGTTAAGTAGGTCGCTGCGACTTTTTCTTACACTAATGCTACGATTTTCATCTATCCGGGTGTGTCATTCGTATATCATCTGTAGAGATAGATATAGATAGATATGTATTTGTATAGACATATCCATTATACCTCTAAAAAATGGCTGTAAGCAAGTTTATGTTATATCAGCAGAAATTAGTATCAGCAAAAATTAGTTGGTTCCACACTTTCTCCCCCAATTGAGTGACTTGACAGAAGTGAGTTGTTACAGATAAACTATCTGTTAAGTGAGCAGTTTTATTAAGGGCTATAGCTCAGCGGTAGAGCGCCTCGTTTACACGTGCGCCGATGTTTTTTTTAGAAGATTCGTCGAAACCTAACGACTCATGCAAAAAAACTTTGCGTGACATATTTCTGTCTTACTTCTCCCTCCCACGAAAGAACAGTAGCATGACAGATAAGTCGACTACAAATCGATAGCAAAAAGTTGATATGGTGGATAATTGGTTTATCCAATGCTAGAAAGGGTTGGACAACACGAGAGCCCAAACAAAATCTCTTCCTCGTCTCACGAACTTTCGGGTGTAGGAAGTGTCGCGAAGCTAGGTTCTCCAAGCGACAGAGACTATTTTGGATCGCGAGCTGGATCTTTACCCAAGAAGGGCAAACCTGTGTCAACACGTAGTCAATAATCTTTAAAAGATACTTCGGGATTGCTTAATCCAATTCTTATTCATGTAGTTCCTTTAAACTATCCAACTCGAAGGAATACTTGGAAAAAAAGAATTGTTCGGGCACACGGAACCACCTCTTTCCATTTATCTTTGAAACAAAAGTTGGTATATCAGCGCTTGTTCGTTTCCAATTAGATTGGAGAGCAGTTGGTTATAGAGCCCGATGCCGCAAAAGCTGCATGTTGGGTTCAACAAGCAGTTCAAGAACTTTTTTCCCTATTCCGATCTGCATAACCGAGAGTGTCTACGGTTCGAATCCGTATAGCCCTAACTTAACTAACTCTTCTTGAAAAAGAAGAAACCAAGAATACAAAATCATTGGCGTGGCGGGATCTACTCAACCAGTTTGAGTCGTCTATTGTCATCTATTCAAGTAGTTAATTTATTCAATCTGATCCATTGAATGAATATTCCCTCCTTTCCCCCATTGCTAAATATAAAAAAAAGAATTTGATTCAATTCCTTTATGTGGTTAGTAATCAACCGGGTGTGCATGCAATCGACTCGGGGTACTGGGTATCCCAGTATTTCTTCCAAAAATGGAACCGGAAGAGTGAGATTATCTCATCTCTCTGGATCGTCTTCAATTTAGTAATTACTAGCTTTAGTAGTTATTAACAGAAGCGGGCTGCAATTTCAATCCACTTCTCCGGAGAGGTTTTAGGTGTTAAACCTGTTGTAGTGTATTGAGGCGGTGATTGTCGAGACGAAAGGAGTGTGTGAATGTTTTTGTTTCACCAATATGACTCTTTCCGGATTTTTTTGTTAGTATCTATATCTATCCCATTTTTGGCTTTTTCGATTCCCAGGTTTATTGCTCCCACTCGGGAGGGGCCGGAGAAGTTAGCAAGTTACGAGTCAGGTATTGAGCCAAAGGGAGACACTTGGATTCGATTTCAGATACGTCATTACATGTTTGCCTTGGTATTCACGGTCTCCGACGTTGAAACCGTATTTCTCTATCCCTGGGCTATAGCTTTCGAAAAATTGGGCTTATTCGCTTTTATCGAAGTGATTGTTTTTATATTTATACTAGTCGTCGGCTTGGTTTATGCATGGCGAAAAGGAGCATCAGAATGGTCTTAACTTCCGAACATTCGGGTGAAAAGGAGAGAAGGAAAATCGAATACGAAAGTGAAGACGTTTTCCCCAATTCAGTGGCGCGGTTGCCTCTTCAGCAGAGTGTGTCAGATTCAATTTTTTTGGCTAGTATCAGTGATTTTTCTAACCGGTCCAGATTATCCAGTTTATGGCCACTTCTGTATGGCACCAGTTGTTGCTTCATCGAATTTGCTTCCCTAATTGGTTCGCGATTTGATTTTGACCGGTACGGCCTGGTACCTAGATCCAGTCCTAGACAAGCGGACCTAATTGTAACCGCCGGTACCATAACAATGAAAATGGCCCCATCTCTAATAAGACTATATGAACAAATGCCTGAACCGAAGTATGTAATTGCTATGGGAGCTTGCACCATTACAGGAGGCATGTTTAGTACAGATTCCTACAGTACCGTTCGCGGGGTAGACAAATTAATTCCTGTCGATATTCATTTGCCGGGTTGCCCACCCAAACCCGAAGCTATCACTGATGCCGTGACGAAACTCCGTAAGAAAATCGCTCGAGACAGTTTTGGGGAACGGGCGTACTGCCCCACCCGATCGAAATACTTTAGTCTAAGCCACCAACTTTGTTTTGTACCAAGCTCTCATACTGGAAAATACAATTGGGAAATACATAATTGCAGTACAAATTTGGTGCTAACCAATTCTCCAGAAAATTTGGAGAAATTCGAGAATGAATACGATGATTCAATATCAGCAAATTGAGGATTAGTTCTACTTCTTTTGCGGGATCAGTGAAAATAGAGAGGTATTAACCAATATGAACACCGTTGATAAAGATAAGTTTAATCTAGAGACGCGGGGTCGAGTATCTGTTTGGTTAACTAAACACAAGTTTTCACACCGACCTTTGGGCTACGATTATAGAGGTGTCGAGATTTTGCAGGTTAAGTCGGAAGAGTGGTTGTCTATAGCTGTTGCCCCATATGCTTATGGATTTAATTACCTACGATCTCAATGTGCTTACGATGCAACACCGGGAGGGTCTTTAGTCAGTGTGTATCATTTAACTCAAATGCAAGACCACTCAGATCAACCCGAGGAGATATGTGCAAAAGTCTTTGTTTCAAGAAAAAATCCTCAAATACCTTCGGTTTATTGGGTTTGGAAAAGTGCTGATTTCCAGGAACGTGAATCTTATGACATGTTGGGAATAATTCATCAGGGACATCCGTACCTTAAGCGTATACTAATGCCCGAAAGTTGGATCGGCTGGCCTCTCCGGAAGGATTATGTGGTACCCAATTTTTACGAGTTACAAGATGCCTACTAGATTGCATCTAGATTGCATAGAAACGGGAAAACTTAGTCTTATAACTTCTCCCTGCTGAACCCCTCATCCGATTTTTGCCAAAGCTATTTACCCAAGGGAGTTCAAATGACTCACCCAATTGTTAAAAATTTTACGTTACGAGTTTATCCGTAGCCTTTTCCAGGGGGATTTTGTTATTATCGGTATCGGTTCAAACAATTTTTTTTTACCCATTATTCTATTTGAGTGCAACAATTTTTTATTACTTGCCAGAAACCAGATTTGAACTGGTGACACGAGGATTTTCAGTCCTCTGCTCTACCAACTGAGCTATTCCGGCTAACTTATTGAGGGATACAACTGTTCTGAAAACAAAATGGGTTAGGCAAATTTTTGGGTTTTTGCTTACCCAATAAAACTGGCAATCCTGTTTCTGCTGATTTGTCTCATGCTATCTGGAATAAAATGAAAGCCGAGGGAGGAAAAAACTTAAGATCGATTGAGCCATTCAGCTATTTGAACTGCCTGAATGGCTCATTTACAAAACGTCTTGCTAAATTGAAACAAGAGGTTTGAGATGGTTTCCAAAATTTTATTTTGATCGCCAATATAATATATCAATTGGATTTAATTGGGATGAAATAGTTTAAGTGTCTCGCTGGGGATAGAGGGAGTTGAACCCTCACGGTCGAAACCTGCGGATTTTCTTTCTACTGCAACTTGCGTCGCTACTATATTACTAGTAACTGCGTAGAATGGGGCTCTATCTTCATTCGCGAGAAAATTATTAGTTGATACCAGCTCATTCCTTGGGAAGTATCCGTAGGAATGTAATGAGATCTTAGAACAGGTGGGGGGGGAGATGTTGGAGGGAACCAACAGTAATGAAATAAGATAGGAGAAGTTAACTTAGCACCCCATCAATTGGTGAGGCGGAGTATTGGCGTGATTCTGCGAATGAATACTTCCTTCAAACTGTTTCCAATGAGTCCGTTTCCAAAGACTAAAATCCCCTCTTCTCAACTCCACCTCAGCTTCTTCACATATTTCATTTCATGCGGTCAACCATCTATATAGAACGGTTGGATATTTGGTTCTTTCAAAAACTAATCACTAATAGTTCGTTCGTTAGAATAACTCCCTTCGAGTCTCTGTACCTATCTCGTTTTATTGACCCGATCAATATTTTATAAGATGAAACGAGATTTGGCTCAGGATTGCCTACTAAATAATCCTAGGTTTCCCTGAATCTGGGAGCTGCCACTTGATACGTCTCCATACCTAGGCTCAATCCGATTGAGTCCGCTGCGTCTACCATTTCGCCATATCCCCACCTTTAAGCCCCAACAAACTGAGAAGTAAAATACCTAGATATCTAACCACTCCCGCTATTTTTTGAAGTTTTGGTGCACTTGTATTTAATAATTTACTTTAGTGATCCCCTTCCATCCACATAAAAGGCTCTCAAATGCGGGAAAACTAGTACGTATCTACAAATACACACACGTTTAAGCATTTTACCTCTTCTGCTTTCACAAGCAACATTGCGCTTCTTTTTTTTCAGTCTCGCTTTTCACTTATTAGGAGGGAAAATTTGTGTAATACACATTGTCGATTGAGAGTGACTAGTCTTTCAAATTTTTTTCTTTGCACTATTAAAGTAAGTATATATGAACACACTACTTGAGGCAATACATCTGTCACATGAATACATTGGAGTTTCCCCTCTAGAACTTTTATGTAAATACATTTATGTAAATGTATATGCTACAATGTTTCCATTTCGTTCGGTACAAATTTCTGGATGCGCAAGTAGTTAGTTTAGTTTCCGTCTGCCCCCTACTTCCTACCTCTCCGTTCAAATGTTTTTAATGAATCGAGCCGGATATTTATCAGTTTCTATCCATATGTTATGATTTCCACAGATATTAGTTTTGATCAATTTCTATTGAATTCAGCGGTGGAGATACATAATATGTCCGAGCTGATCCCATAATTCTTTTTTTTCCATTTAGAAAATTTTTATTTTATAGAAAAGGAGTTTTTACGTCTCGCTTTCGAGGACCTCGTTTGAAATTGATGCGTCGGCTGAAAAATTTGCCAGGCCTTGCGGGTAAAGATAATGCGTCCAACTTGGGGGAATTTCGAGTTTCTGGCGACCAATCAGCTTCGAAAAAAATTTCTCAATTCTGCGTGCGTTTGGAGGCTAAACAGAGATTACGTCTCAATTATGGATTGACGGAACGCCAATTACTCAAATACGTCCGTATTGCTAGAAGAACTAGGGGTTCGACAGGTCAAGTACCGCTGCAACTGCTTGAGATGCGTCTGGATAATGTAATTTTCCAGTTAAACATGGCTTCCACAATTCCCGCTGCCCGACAACTGGTTAGTCACAGACATATTTTAGTGAATCGGCGTATTGTGGATATACCAAGCTACCGATGTAAACCTAAGGATATTATTACTATTAGGAACCGAACAACTTCCTACAATGCAGTGAAAGGTGAGTCTTTCGGAAGGGACGAAGTACCGGATCACTTGACTCTGTCTATCTCAAAAACGAGCGAACCAACAGGATTAGTCAATCATATGGCCAACCGAGAATCCGTCAATTTGGATATAAATGAATTGTTAGTTGTTGAGTATCATTCCCGAAAAGCTTAATATAATAAATTTTCATCCGATTTAACCGAATACTTTGGAGATCCTTACTGCGAGAATACCCTCAAAGGACTCAGAATGATAGAAATTAAGAAGCAGATTAATAAGTAGAAAGTCGTAAAAAGCTTTTTCATCTCCCTCTTCAGTCCTTTTAGTAAAGAATGAAAAGTTTACCTTTTTAAACTAAAATTTTTCGATCTCAGAAAAGTTGATTTGGCTAACGATGTCGTTTTCGAGTTCTAGTGATGCGCTATTTCAACGCATATAACGTCGAAATGGGGTAGGGGATTAGCCTCTCTTGTTTCTGATGAATTAGTCTTTCAACTTCCCTATTTTCAGGAAACGAATGAAAACTCCTACTTCGAATCAATCTCTTCCAAAATAGTTATTTAACTAGATTTTGGGAGAGAAAAAAAGAGATATCCAGGGGAATAATAATGTACATAGGAGGGGGAGGGATTCGAACCCTCGGTAGATAAAAATCTACGTAGCATTTCCGATGCTACGCCTTAAACCACTCGACCACCCTTCCCAGGGCTGATACCGTTCAACAGTGAAACATCCAAATTTATTTTAGGACTTCAGGCGGTGAAGTGACAAGTAATTCGCGGGTATCAGTTGTCAATAACTACCCTTCGAAATAGAGATGAGACACGAAGAAAGTTTTCGACACAACTTGTCACTCCACCACTTCTCTTTCCCAACCTGTTATTCAAAAAGATTTCTTCTTTCTCTTCCTTCGCAATCTCAATTAGTCGACTAGTAATAGGTGAAGTGATAAAAGAAAAACAAGGAGTTAATTTAGATTACGCCTAGGTCGCAGAGAAATGATAATTTTATCGATAAAACTTTCACAATTCTAGCAGATATTCTGACACAAATTTTACCTACTACTAAGAGGGAGAGGGAAGCTTCTATATACTACAGGGACGGTGCGATTCGAGAAGGTAGGTGATTTGGCACTATTCCTAATTAGTTGAAAAAACTACCACTTCGGTAAGCCCACATTTGGTAAAGGTGTTTTTCGATTGACGAACAAATCCTTCGGTCGTGTATCCACGATTGATGCAGCCCCGCAAGTTACGGTTCTGGCTTCCCGCCGCGGATCTGGCTATCAAGCAAGCAGGAGGTTAAATCTGTTAATTGATATGTGATACATAATAATTTTGGGAATAAGCGTAGAAGGGGAGGGTAGACACCACGTCAAGAAATTGGCAATACAAAATCTTCGTCAACCTCTGACTTTGGTAAACATTTCATTTTTTTGAGAACTCCGGAGTCGCGATAACGATTAATTACGATTGGGGTAACAAACAGCCATCCCGTTTGTATTTCGGATACCCTGTGGATCATCGGAGATTGCCGGGGTGAATAACCCCCTAGAAGCAAAGTGTTGGGAACGAAGAAATCGCCAAAAAGTCTATCGTTGTTATCAATATTTTATTGGCGATGATGCAATCAATCCGGTAGAAAAAAACTCTTTGCGAGAAGGATGGTTAGATACCAGTTTCGTGAGACACTAACCCCCGCCTAGTTACAAATTTTGTCAGGAACGAGAGTAGTAATACTCTCCAAATAGCTTCTTCAAAAATTCGGCGGCAGGAGCCGCATGATACAGAAGTTTCATGTGCGGTTTTGAAACGGGGCTCTTATGCGTAAGCAACCGTAACGGATGTCGGCCCAATCGGAAGGGGAATATGCAGAAGCTTCGCGAAGTTACTACAAAGCCATGCGTTTGGAGATTGATTCCTACGATCGAAGTTACATACCCCATAATGTAGGTCTTATTCATACAAGTAATGGAAAACATGCAAAAGCTTTGGAATACTATTTCCAAGCGCCAGAGCGCAATTCTTTCTTGCCACAAGCTTTTAATAATATGGCTGTGATCTGCCACCACGTGCGACTATCTATGCCTCAGGACTCTTCGGTTTACAACTACTCAACCGAGAAAAAAGGCTTCCCCCAAGCATATTTCCGGACGGGAGTTGCCGCGAGCTGTGGGATTTAGCCCCCTTCAAAGCAATCCGGGTTTGGAGGAGGTAACTGGCCTAACCGTCCCACGGATAATTAACTAAATGGGAAAATGCAGCGTCGTAAGGATTTATCATTGAAAATCTGGGTCGATACAATGAGACTGGCTCATCAAAAGATTTATGCAATTTGTTTCTGTAGCAGAAACAGTTGAAAAAAAAAACACTAAGTGACGAGACACGGCGTAGTACCAAATCCCAAAGGAAACCCTTTTAAAATTTCAAGAGATCCATGTTCAGGTAGGGTAGTTAGTGACGGGGGAGATCGTTATTCTTTCCCTAATAACTGTGAGTACGGAAAGGGTTTTATTCGGGACGAATAGAATCGAAAACCTGACTATTTTTTTTTTCTCCCAAACTTCGGAAGTAGTATTCATACCCGGGTGAGAAAACAATAAGCCAAGAGCGCAGTCATATGAGCCGTATGGAGTGGGAAACCCCCAAGTTCGGTTCTAAAGGAGGAGGTTGAAATCATCCATCCTGGTCGAGGGGAACAGGCCATTCAGCGAGGAGATTTGGAGATTTCGGAAGCTTGGTTTGATCAGGCTGCTGAATATTGGAGACGGGCAATAGCACTTTCTCCCGACAATTATGCTGAAGCACAGAATCGGCCAAAAATTACGGGACGCTCCTCCCCATCTCATGGGTGGGAGAGGCGGAACAACATAACGGAAAATGTATGACAAACTAAGTTAGGAAGTACAAATAAGAAAAAATTTTTGCTTGTCAAACATGACCCCCCCCCCCCCCTACCGGATGGGCAATTCATCTTATCAAGTCCATTAGGCACCGCTAAGTCGTGTAATAATACCAGCAAAAGCCTACCCCGCATAACCTCTACATCGTAGCTGTTCAAGTTTCAAATTCGGGGGGGGGGGCAATAAATTCTTGTATACTAGTAAGAACCTCAGTTCTTAGAAGTTTTGTATCTCCTGTTGGTAGGTTGTTGCTATCCCCTGCCCGAAGAGAGGAGATTCCCAATGACTATTCGTTCGCCAGAACCAGAAGTCAAAATTATGGTGGAGAAGGATCCCGTGAAAACCTCTTTCGAGAGATGGGCTCAGCCTGGACATTTTTCAAGAAATTTGGCTAAGGGTCCCAGTACCACTACATGGATTTGGAACCTACACGCCGATGCCCACGATTTCGATAGTCATACCAACGATTTGGAGGATATATCCCGTAAGATATTTAGTGCTCATTTCGGTCAATTAGCTATTATTTTCATTCGGTTGAGTGGCATGTATTTTCATGGAGCCCGTTTTTCCAACTATGAAGCATGGCTGAATGATCCCACCCACGTGAAACCCAGTGCCCAAGTCGTTTGGCCAATAGTGGGTCAGGAAATACTTAATGGAGATGTGGGCGGGGGATTTCAGGGCGTGCAAATAACGTCCGGATTTTTCCAACTCTGGCGAGCTTCCGGAATAACTAGTGAGTTACAGCTTTATTGCACAGCTGTGGGGGCTTTAGTTTTTGCCGGATTGATGTTTTTCGCCGGTTGGTTTCACTACCACAAGGCTGCTCCCAAATTGGCTTGGTTCCAAAATGTCGAATCCATGCTGAATCATCACTTGGCCGGTCTATTGGGATTGGGATCTCTAGCATGGGCGGGACATCAGATACACGTCTCGCTTCCCATTAATCAGCTATTAGACGCAGGTGTCGACCCCGAAGAAATACCCCTTCCCCACGAACTCATCCTTAATCGCGATCTTCTGGCTCAGACGTATCCAAGTTTTGCAAAAGGATTAATCCCATTTTTCACTCTGAACTGGTCGGAATACTCGGACTTCTTGACTTTCCGCGGTGGATTGAACCCAGTAACGGGAGGTTTGTGGTTGACTGATGCCGCACATCATCATTTGGCCATTGCGGTTCTCTTTTTGGTAGCTGGTCATATGTACAGAACAAATTGGGGTATTGGGCATAGCACGAAAGAAATACTGGAAGCTCATAAAGGACCTTTCACGGGTGAAGGACACAAGGGTATTCACGAGATTTTAACGAGTTCGTGGCACGCTCAATTAGCTATTAATCTCGCCATTTTGGGATCCTTAACAATTATTGTCTCTCATCACATGTATGCCATGCCCCCTTACCCCTACTTAGCCACCGATTATGCCACACAACTTTCGTTGTTTACACACCACATGTGGATAGGGGGGTTTTTGGTAGTGGGAGCAGCTGCACATGCGGCTATCTTCGTGGTAAGGGATTATGATCCAACTACTCAATACAACAACTTGTTGGATCGTGTTATTCGTCACCGTGATGCAATAATTTCACATCTAAACTGGGTCTGCATTTTTCTCGGTTTTCATAGCTTCGGTCTGTATATTCACAACGATACCATGAGCGCATTGGGGCGTCCTCAAGATATGTTTTCGGATACTGCCATCCAGCTGCAACCAATTTTTGCCCAGTGGGTACAGAATACTCACGCCTTGGCTCCTGGATCGACTGCACCTAACGCGGCGGCAAGCACCAGCTTAGCCTGGGGTGGGAGCAACTTGGTAACAGTAGCCGGCAAGGTGGCCTTAGCTCCGATTCCATTAGGCACTGCAGATTTCTTGGTGCACCACATCCACGCATTTACGATTCATGTTACTGTACTAATATTATTGAAAGGCGTCTTATTCGCACGCAGCTCCCGACTAATACCCGACAAAGCAAATCTCGGTTTTCGCTTTCCCTGCGACGGGCCCGGGAGAGGGGGCACCTGCCAGGTCTCTGCTTGGGATCATGTATTCTTGGGGCTGTTTTGGATGTACAACTCCATTTCAGTAGTTATCTTCCACTTCAGTTGGAAAATGCAATCGGATGTATGGGGAAGTGTAAGCGAACAGGGAGCAGTGAATCACATCACTGGGGGAAACTTCGCACAAAGTTCAACAACAATCAATGGATGGTTGCGAGATTTTTTGTGGGCACAGGCTTCTCAAGTCATCCAGTCATATGGTTCCTCATTGTCTGCATATGGGCTTCTATTCTTGGGGGCTCATTTCGTCTGGGCCTTTAGTCTGATGTTTCTATTCAGTGGTCGCGGCTATTGGCAGGAACTTATTGAATCTATAGTTTGGGCTCATAATAAGTTGAAAGTTGCTCCTGTCACCCAACCCAGAGCTCTGAGTATTATACAGGGACGTGCAGTGGGAGTAACTCATTACCTTCTGGGTGGAATCGCCACAACTTGGGCATTCTTCTTGGCGAGAATCATTGCAGTGGGATAACGGCTAGGAGGATTTGAGAAACATTACGGCATCAAGATTTCCAAAGTTCAGCCAGGGTCTATCCCAGGACCCAACTACTCGTCGTATCTGGTTTGGTATAGCCACTGCGCATGATTTCGAAAGTCATGACGATACTACCGAAGAACGTCTTTATCAAAAAATATTTGCATCTCACTTCGGTCAGTTAGCTATCATCTTTATATGGACCTCTGGGAATTTGTTCCACGTAGCTTGGCAGGGCAACTTTGAGACATGGGTACAGGACCCATTACATGTGAGACCAATTGCCCATGCCATTTGGGATCCCCATTTTGGTCAACCGGCGGTCGAAGCCTATACCCGAGGAGGGGCTGCAGGTCCGGTCAATATTGCTTATTCCGGCGTATATCAGTGGTGGTACACAATTGGTCTACGCAATAACCAAGATCTCTATACTGGATCCATTTTTTTGCTAGCTATTGCTGCTTTGTTCCTACTAGCTAGCTGGTTACACCTCCAACCCAAATGGAAACCAAGCATTTCTTGGTTTAAAAATGCCGAATCTCGGCTTAATCACCACCTTTCGGGATTATTTGGAGTGAGTTCTTTGGCTTGGACAGGCCACTTGGTTCATGTAGCTATTCCCGAAGCAAGGGGCGGGCATGTTAGATGGAACGACTTATTAACTACCGCCCCGCATCCCCAGGGATTGGGACCATTTTTTTCGGGTCAGTGGAGCGTTTACGCGCAAAATCCCGACTCTAATACTCATTTGTTCAATAGCACTCAAGGGGCAGGAACAGCTATTTCAACTTTTTTGGGGGGATTCCACCCACAAACTCAAAGTTTGTGGCTAACTGATATTGCTCACCACCACCTGGCAATAGCCGTCGTGTTTGTAATTGCCGGCCATACGTACAGAACTAACTTTGGTATTGGACACAGTATGAAAGAAATTCTGGATGCCCATATTCCCCCAGGAGGTAGGTTGGGACGTGGACACAAGGGACTTTATGATACGGTGAATAATTCTCTTCACTTTCAATTGGGACTTGCTTTAGCCGCTTTGGGAGTCATCACTTCCCTTGTTGCACAACATATGTATTCCCTACCCGCTTATGCCTTTATAGCGCAGGATTATACGACTCAAGCCGCACTATATACCCATCACCAATATATTGCCGGGTTTATCATGGCAGGAGCTTTCGCACATGGAGCCATCTTTTTTCTCAGAGATTACGATCCTGCGCAGAATGGAGATAATGTTTTAGCCAGAATGTTAGAACACAAGGAGGCAATAATATCTCACTTGAGTTGGGCTAGTTTATTTTTAGGATTTCATACGTTAGGTCTTTATGTTCACAATGACGTGATGGTAGCTTTTGGGACTCCAGAAAAGCAAATTCTTATCGAACCCGTATTTGCTCAATGGATCCAATCTGCTCATGGTAAAGCTTTATATAGTTTTGACGTGCTTCTATCCTCGGCAGATAGTCCGGCAAGTAATGCCGGTCGGGGCTTGTGGCTACCTGGTTGGTTGGATGCTGTCAACAGTAGCAGTAATTCGCTATTTCTAACGATTGGTCCCGGGGATTTTCTAGTTCACCACGCCATTGCTTTGGGTTTGCACACAACTACACTAATTCTGGTGAAGGGTGCATTAGATGCGCGCGGCTCCAAGTTGATGCCGGATAAGAAAGAATTTGGTTACAGTTTTCCTTGCGATGGACCCGGCCGAGGCGGAACTTGCGACATTTCCGCTTGGGATGCTTTCTACTTAGCTGTTTTCTGGATGCTGAACACTATTGGATGGGTCACCTTCTATTGGCACTGGAAACACATTACTTTGTGGCAAGGCAATGCCGCTCAATTCAACGAATCTTCTACGTATCTAATGGGATGGTTGAGGGATTATTTACGGCTGAATTCCTCGCAGCTTATTAATGGCTATAACCCTTTCGGTATGAACAGTCTATCTGTATGGGCATGGATGTTTTTATTTGGGCATCTCGTGTGGGCGACCGGGTTTATGTTTTTAATTTCGTGGCGCGGCTACTGGCAAGAACTCATCGAAACTCTAGCTTGGGCTCACGAACGAACGCCCCTAGCAAACGTGATACGGTGGAGGGATAAGCCAGTTGCCCTTTCTATCGTTCAAGCACGATTGGTTGGATTAGCGCACTTCTCTGTGGGTTATATATTTACCTATGCAGCTTTCCTAATAGCGTCTACATCAGGTAAATTTGGTTAATCCTTTTCGTTCGACTACCCTTTGCCTGTTCCCGTGTTGGGCTTAGCCTCATTATCTCTCACGCCCGGGACATCGAATATTTATCTATAAGACTATTTACTTAATAAGCATGAATAGAATTCTATTTTTCGAAGTTATTAGTGAATAACAGTTTCGGCTGCAAGTCCCACCTGTTTTGTAGCAATAATACAACTCCGCTTACCGACCCGGTAATTATGGCAAAGAAAAGTCTTATTGAGAAGGAAAAAAATAAGAAAAAATTGGTGACAAAATATGATGTTCTTCGCCAATCTTTAAAACTACAGATCAAAAATAGTTTGCGTATCCAGGAAAAACTACTTATTTCCGAAAGATTGCAATCTCTACCACGCAATAGTGCACCCGTTCGTCTCCGTAACCGGTGCTCCCTAACCGGACGACCCAGATCCAATTATCGAGATTTCGGTTTTTCTAGACACGTACCTCGCGAAATGGCACACACTTGTATTTTACCTGGAGTATCGAAGTCAAGTTGGTAAAAGAAATATCCCCCCTCCCCAATTCGTATCGGAATTGAAATACTATAAAATAGTATATATATATGTAATACTCGTAATATAATATTTTGATTCACTCATTTTTATCATTTATATTCAATGCAATTATTCAGGGAATGTATAATAATTACATTGAAGGCATTAACTGCGCGGGGTAGAGCAGCTTGGTAGCTCGCGAGGCTCATAACCTCGAGGTCACGGGTTCAAATCCCGTCTCCGCAAAGTCAACTGCCAATTATTTACCCAATCCACTGGTAGTTTCGTTTACGTCGAGGGTTGAAAATAATCAGTTTTTCATTTCTGTTTTATTAATAGTTTTACCAATGGATCCAGCTAAGTTGGGTCTGATCAACGAAACGAAAATTTCACTTCCATCTCATTTTTCAATCTAGATTACTCGATGATAAATAAGCCCTTTTAACTCAGCGGTAGAGTAACGCCATGGTAAGGCGTAAGTCGTCGGTTCAAATCCGACAAGGGGCTGATCGAGTACTCGTGCAAAATCCGGGTATTCAGCAGTCCCCGGCTCGGCAAAAAAAGATCGGTTTCATTTTGGTCTTTGCCCCGGGGGAGAGAAATAAGATTTCTCCCTCAATTGTTTCCCGCCGTAATTTTTTCTAGAATTACATTGTTACGCAAAAGAAATATTGCGTTATCTTTTACGGCATTTAAAAATTAGTTGGATATAATTTTTCGTACCAGAGACGTTTCGGTTATCCTTACCTTGGGAATCAAATGCAAATCCTTACTATCAATAGATATATCTACATATACGTATCTATATCTAGAGGTAGAAAAAGAGATGCGGAAGAAAAGGTAGGGTATGAGTAGTAGTTCTTCTCCACTCTCTATATTCTAAAAACAATTCCCAATTACTAGGAAGATTCTCTTGAGTCTCCGACACTATCGTTTGCCACATTATCCAAGCAGTCAAAAAATGACTGTACTGCCAGGACTTGAAGTGGAAACGTAACTATACTTTTCGATGTGGAAATTTCCGATACACTCTCCGTTCGTTCGGAGATGAGCGGCGATATGTCGCTACCCATCTCCGCCATTCGGCAGTAAAAGTTTTTTGGAGTTTTCTGCAGATTAGTGGAAGAAGTACCGAGAGATCCCTGAAGTAGAGATAAGTGTAAAAAAGATACGAGCTCTACGTATCCCCATACATAACCTGTGCGAACTCTTCATACTACAAAATCTAATCTTTATCTCCTTGTAAATTCTTGGAGACATCTTTTTCTTTCGTTGGGTCGAGTTCGTTGATGTGTTAAAATGTTTAAAAAGTCCTGGAAGAAAAGGGGGGCTGACCTACTTCTCGAGGAAATATATGACGTAGCAAAAGGGATTTCCTGAAGACAAGCAAGATTAATATATCAAAACGAAAAGCGGAAAGAAAAAATAATTGGGCAAAAAAAATGGATAGAAAAAATAAAAATTGAAAGTACAATAAAAAAAATCGAAAAAGGTCAAAAACCCCCGATGAAAATCTTACGAGTCTACCTCTCGCACGATAAATTCAGGCAAAATGACTTTTACACCGACGATCCCGTGACCTCATATTCGAGAGAGCTTTACCGACTCGTGGAGGGAAGAAGAAGGAATGGGGAACCCAAAAGTGGTTTGAGGAGATTAGTGGGGGACGAATATGACAATTGCCATTGGAAAATCTTCCAAAGAACCGAAAGATTTATTTGACAGTATGGACGACTGGCTCAGAAGAGATCGTTTTGTATTTGTGGGCTGGTCCGGCCTACTACTTTTTCCCACGGCTTACTTCGCTTTGGGCGGTTGGTTCACGGGTACGACCTTTGTGACTTCGTGGTACACTCATGGATTAGCTAGTTCTTACTTGGAGGGATGCAATTTCCTGACTGCCGCAGTATCTACCCCTGCTAATAGTTTGGCTCACTCTTTGCTTCTCTTGTGGGGTCCCGAAGCGCAGGGGGACTTTACACGTTGGTGCCAATTAGGAGGTTTATGGACTTTCGTTGCTCTTCACGGCTCTTTCGCCCTGATAGGTTTTATGTTACGTCAATTCGAACTGGCTAGGTCCGTGCAACTACGTCCCTACAACGCAATAGCTTTTTCCGCTCCAATTGCGGTTTTTGTTTCCGTATTTTTGATTTACCCCTTAGGACAATCCGGTTGGTTCTTTGCACCCAGTTTCGGTGTAGCGGCTATCTTTCGATTTATTCTATTTTTTCAGGGTTTTCATAATTGGACTCTGAATCCATTTCATATGATGGGGGTTGCAGGAGTTCTCGGTGCTGCCCTTCTATGTGCCATTCACGGTGCTACAGTCGAAAATACTCTATTTGAAGACGGTGATGGTGCAAACACATTTCGGGCGTTCAACCCGACTCAGTCTGAAGAGACTTATTCGATGGTAACTGCAAATCGCTTCTGGTCCCAGATATTTGGTGTTGCTTTCTCTAACAAACGGTGGTTACACTTCTTCATGTTATTTGTGCCAGTGACAGGTTTATGGATGAGTGCTATCGGGGTGGTTGGTCTCGCTCTGAATTTACGCGCGTATGATTTCGTCTCCCAAGAAATTCGTGCAGCAGAAGATCCTGAGTTTGAGACTTTTTACACAAAAAATATTTTACTAAACGAAGGGATCCGTGCCTGGATGGCAGCTCAGGATCAGCCTCACGAAAATCTTGTATTCCCCGAGGAGGTTTTACCCCGTGGAAACGCTCTTTAATGGAACCCTCTCACTTGGTGGTCGCGATCAAGAAACCACAGGTTTTGCTTGGTGGGCAGGGAACGCCCGGTTGATTAATCTGTCTGGTAAATTGCTCGGCGCCCATGTGGCCCATGCTGGCCTGATTGTCTTTTGGGCTGGAGCTATGAATCTATTTGAAGTAGCTCACTTCGTATCGGAGAAACCTATGTATGAGCAGGGACTAATTCTACTACCCCACCTGGCTACTCTGGGTTGGGGAGTGGGTCCTGGCGGGGAAGTAACAGATACCTTCCCCTACTTTGTTTCCGGAGTGCTTCATTTGATATCTTCCGCAGTTTTGGGCTTTGGGGGCATATATCATGCCTTGATTGGCCCCGAAACTCTGGAAGAATCTTTTCCCTTCTTCGGTTACACTTGGAAGGATAAGAATAAAATGACCACAATTCTTGGTATTCATCTAATATTATTAGGTCTCGGCGCCTTTCTCCTGGTTTTCAAAGCACTCTATTTCGGAGGCTTGTATGATACATGGGCACCCGGCGGTGGAGATGTAAGAGAGATTACGAATCTTACTCTAAACCCCAACATTATCTTTGGCTATCTGCTGAAATCTCCGTTTGGCGGAGAAGGATGGATAGCAAGTGTAGATAATCTGGAAGATATTATCGGGGGACATGTGTGGCTAGGATCCATCTGTATTTTCGGTGGAATTTGGCACATATTGACGAAACCGTTTGCCTGGGCTCGTCGAGCTTTCGTGTGGTCCGGGGAGGCTTATTTATCCTATAGTTTGGGGGCTCTTGCCATATTTGGTTTCACTGCCTGCTGCTTCGTCTGGTTCAACAACACAGCATATCCCAGTGAATTTTATGGTCCTACCGGTCCAGAAGCTTCTCAGGCTCAAGCTTTTACTTTCCTTGTCAGAGACCAACGTCTCGGCGCCAACATAGGTTCTGCCCAAGGGCCTACTGGTTTAGGTAAATACCTGATGCGTTCTCCCACTGGAGAAATTATTTTCGGGGGCGAAACTATGCGCTTCTGGGATCTTCGTGCTCCTTGGTTAGAACCTCTAAGAGGGCCAAATGGTTTAGATCTCGGTAAGTTGAAGAAGGATATACAACCGTGGCAGGAACGACGATCCGCGGAATATATGACTCATGCACCCTTGGGCTCTCTAAACTCCGTGGGTGGAGTAGCTACCGAGATCAATGCCGTGAACTACGTATCTCCTCGAAGTTGGTTAGCAACTTCCCACTTTGTTCTAGGATTCTTTTTTTTCGTGGGTCATCTCTGGCACGCAGGTAGGGCTCGTGCAGCCGCAGCCGGATTCGAAAAAGGAATTGACCGCGATACCGAACCGGTTCTTTCCATGACACCCCTTAGTTAAAGTTTGATAAATGTGTTTAGATAATGATGGAAAGAGAAAATAGGTGAAGATTTTCTTACCCGCGAGCAAGTGAGTAACTAATGACTGCTCTCCCTCATGTCGTTGCTTAATTTGCTACATTTGTATGAAATCTATCTATCCAGTTGGATAGATAGATTTCATCTCATCACCCAGTAATATGCCGGGTACTCATTTTCTATGACGTGTGATAGAAAAAGCTTTTCGTTGGTGGCAGCTGCCCTGCCACCCTTGCTGTTCTTCTGCGTCTGATCCAAATGTTAGGAGAGAGAGGGATTCGAACCCTCGATGGCATCTTAGTGCCACGCCAGTTTTCAAGACTGGAGCCTTAAACCGCTCGACCATCTCTCCCAAATAAGCAAATCCTTTCTCCAAAAATCAGATGGAAGTATAAACCACGTCTCCCAAATGATTGAGACGGAGACTATTTAATTGGAAAGGTTTTTGATTCCGAGATCTATCTGTATAGAAATAGATCTTTTCTCCTCTACCACTACCACGATAGATGCGGACTGAAATTATCATTGCGTAGTCGCCATGGATAAACATCTTAGATAGCGGGGTTAAGCTAACTTTTCTACCTGGAAAGTGTCCTACGGGATTTGGAAAGTTAGTATCATGAAAAGACGTTTGCTCCCTACAAACGAAAACTTTGTGACAGGCTTCGTTGGATGGGGATCAGGTGGTACAGACAATCAATTCTTTATGCGGAAGGATTCGGAACTATGACTATCGCTTTCCAATTTGCTTTATTTGCATTAATTGCCACCTCATTCCTACTAGTTGTCGGTGTGCCCGTCGCGTTTGCATCTCCTGGAGAATGGTCCGGCAGCAAAAATATCGTTTTTTCGGGGGCTTCATTATGGATTGGATTAGTCTTTTCGGTAGGTATACCCAATTCCTTCATTTCTTAGGAGTCTGCGCCGCTTCTTCGGTTCCTCCTCTCGTAACTTACCGTTACGGGTGGGGACGCCAGATGTCAGACGAGACAAACAGATTTTTCCCCGCCAGAAAGAATTGCGATACAAAACTTATTTCTAGTTGATTTTACGAGGAGAAAAGGGTGAAGTCATGAAGGTACATTTAGCCCTTCCTCTATCATATGGAGTATGCTTGTCAATTATTTCATTGTAAGTATTTACTTCGTAAAATAAAGTAACAGATTGCGCGGATATAGTTTAGTGGTAAAATGCCTCCTTGCCAAGGAGATAACGCGGGTTCGATTCCCGCTATCCGCCTACTTTGAAAACAACGTAGAGATTCAATTCCAGATGGAAAGACGTATGAAAATCCTTCCCATAAATTTTCAAGTTTTTAGCAATTCGAAAATTTCGTTCGAAATTTCGTAGCACGAAAACTGGGTCGCATCGAGGCTGTCGTCTCAAACGTGGATGCATGTGAAACCATGAAGCCCACCTGGTGGTACGGTGAGATGGATGGGAGAAACTACTTGTCAGTGGCTCACCACAGTAGTATACTCATCAGTGATATATTTTACCTACTTTCCTGGCAAACATCTTGGCTCATAGATGATTTATTTGCCAAATCGAAGAATAATCTTCGGGACGAGGCGATATAGTCAAGTGGTAAGACGGAGGACTGCAAATCCTTAATTCCCCAGTTCGAATCTGGGTGTCGCCTAGAGAAAAAGAACAATTTGTGAAATTGAATTCATATACTTCTATTCACCAATTTGAGTAGGGTTTTCCGGGGATTGTTTGTTGCGCCGAAATCGGATACAGGTTGAGTTGCTCTACAGTTTGTTATAGTCTGTCACATTCCATGTGTCTCGATACGTCACGCATGGACAACCCCGGTTAAGTATACCACTGCTGAGTCAATTAAAAATAGAAATTGACGACTGTTCTAAAACGAAAAACCCAACCAGTAACATTTAAAAAGAAAACGTGGGTCTCTCCATACTCGTCATTTCCTACTACTGCGATAGTATCCTGTAGAAACAGATATCTGATCCTCATTATGTTTCTTGCAGCTTTTCAAAAATTGATCTGAGTTCGAAGCTAATTAGTTACTAGTTAGTTTTTGATAAAATTTAGGGAGTGAAAAGATAGGAATTATAACTACGGACTTAGTTACTATAGCTTGGGCTGCCTTGACGGTAATTTTTACGTTTTCCCTCTCGCTTGTAGTTCGGGGAAGAAGTGGGTTGTGACGTGTGAGAAGCGGTTAATCGGTTCTTCGTTAGGTAGATTCAGGGAATACACTGCGCATAGCATAGAGATAGAGATACACAAGCATACATTATATAAACCCTTTCGCATAGAAAATTTCTTTTCGTGAAGAAACGGGGAGGTTAAGCAGAAGTAGATTATTGTTCAATTCCGGAGGAAAAGCAATTATTTAAAGGGTTCCAACGAACCTGAAATCATTGCTTCAACCCGTTGTTTCAAAAATTGATGTGACGGGGTAATTGATTGTAGTAAGAAACTTATTTATCCCCCGCTACGGTGCTACCGGAACCCACTTACTCCTCCCTCGTCTTGGTGGTTTACTCCACTATTGGCTCAAACTGCAGATATCTTGTCTGGAGTTACAACCGCACCCGGAACGAAAAGCTTTTTTGAGTTTCTTACTTAGAATGCAGCTAAGTTGATATTTTCGGATACCTCACTCCACTTTGTCTGAGTTGATATTTTATTCTTAGAGATATGGGAGTATACTGAATTAAATTCCCAACCCGTCGCTGTCCGTGGGGGGGAACCTATTTTTGCAGAAAGCAGAAACGATTTGGTGAAAATTAGAAATTGATAGATCAAGAAATGATCTATCAATTTTTGGCAATTCTATTCGGGGGTAGCGGGCAATATATGCCAAAAAACTATGAAGAAATGGAAGAAAGCAACCATTGCAATTAGCAGAAAGAAACCTAACTAGGAGACTTCCTCGGGTAATAGTAATAATGACTTGTCGATATAATAGTAGCAGCTGTATAGCTCCACAACTTCATCCAGAATACCAGTTTTTGTTTCACCATATTTTGTGAAGAAGATTTCACCTTTTCCCATCTTTTCTTTTCGAGTTGCTTTCATATGCAAAAAATTACTGGTAAGTTAGTAATCAGATTAATTGACAATTACTCGTTTACTCGTTATTCCGAGCGGCTGTTTGAATGTAAAGGATAAGTAGAAAAGCTGTTGGAATTAAGATAAAAAGTGCAGTGGCTACAAACGCTAGAATGTTTACTTCCGTATCAGTAGTTCAAATCATTAATTGGGGAATAGCTTGAGGGGTCCTATTGAAAGGAACTCTTGGATTCCGTTATGAACCATCTATTTCTATTTAATCGGGTTGACCGAATGGAATTTTATTGGTTAATAAAAAGGTGTTGAAGCCGAATTTCCGATATCGATTATGTAGTATATCACACAATTAGATCCCGGGAATACTAATTCGACAAATGGTTTACTTTTGTTTGCCGCTTTCGCTTCTAATTAATCAATTAAGTGCTACAATTTCACGTAGGGGAAAAACATATATTGAAAAGTTATTCAAGTGATTAGCTTAATCTGGTGTCGCTAAAACAAATAGTTTTACAGTCTTTCCAATCCTTCTAGATTGACAACTTGAGGTGAATAACTTAAGCTTCTAGCGGGTAATCCGGCCCCCATCGTCTAGAGGCCCAGGACACCTCTCTTTCACAGAGGCGACGGGGATTCGAATTCCCCTGGGGGTATTTGAGTTTCGAGAACTTATTTATGCAAGTAATTATCTTTACCCCCTTGATGAATCTCATGGAAAATGGGCAATAGGTTAATGAAACCTACTAAAATACATCGATTAATCAAGCGATAATTGCGTATGATGAAACTAAAAAAAACAAAAAATTTTTTGACTTATGGGTCGATGCCCGAGCGGTTAATGGGGACGGACTGTAAATCCGCTGGCGGCGCCTACGCTGGTTCGAATCCAGCTCGACCCAATCAAATACTCAAATCAAAGCTGGGAACGTAAGTTCAAGTACTAAATGATGGCATGTTTCGGGAGCTAGGCGGTAGGGAAAACAGAAAAACTCCGACGTGTTTAATCACAGTTTATCGTATCGGGATTGACGGGTCTCGAACCCGCAACTTCCGCCTTGACAGGGCGGTGCTCTAACCAATTGAACTACAATCCCAAGATTTGACTTAGATAGAGTGTACGTAGCAATTGTCCCGGAGTCAACGATTCGTGAGGTAATAAAGTTAGCCCTCACAATTTTTGGTAATATAATTAACGAAAATTTGCTTTTGACCCAGCTGGGTAAGGATTAGTTATAAAATTCCAAATCGTAGCAAGTATCCAAATCGATCTATTTCCCAGAGGCGTTAATAATAATTCGCCCCAAGGGGAAGCTCTTCTTAATTTCTACCACTTCTGTTTTGGCAAAAAGCTCTTTACGTATTCACACTAGGAGTGGAAATGTCGAATATTTATAATGCCAAAATTATTAAAAAGACATCCGCCTGTTTTTTTCTCCAAGTTTTAGGTTTTTTTCTTGGCATGGCAATCAAAATTAATGATGTGATATAATTACGAAATACCTATTTGTTTACCCCTAGATATTCCCCATTTACGCGTCAATCGCTATTTCACTTCCGGATACGTAAGTATTGTCAGCAAATAAGTTTGTTACATAATTGGCGATTTGATTCTAAGTTCGCAAAATCTGCATTTCGCTTAAGTTCCCATTTTGCAGCTCGTCGAAGAAATTTAATGCTTAATGCACAAATTTTCTTCGAAGTATGTGAATAAAATCCTCTGCGGCTTGCTGCTTGCCGCCATAAAATTGCAAATATATATATCTATTTCTACTTCGACATATATACATATATATGTATATGCATCTCCATACCATAAAAACGCAGAAAAAAGATAGTTTCAATTCATATTATTACAAGGAGTTTTTTGGAAAAGAAAAAAAAAAGTACAGAAATGTAATCTGTAAAATTTTATTTGGAAATAGGTCTAGATGTATCACCTCGTCAGGAGGAAATGGAGGTATGACCGTACTACCAGAACTTGCACGAATTCAATTTGAAGGGTTTAGTCGTTTTGTTCATAAAAGATTGCTTGAGGAACTCGAAAATTTTCCAAAAATTGAAGATACAGATAAGGAAGTCGAATTCTGATCTATTGGTAATCGGTACCAATTGGCAGAACCTTCAGTCGAAGAGAGAGATGCCGCGTATCAATGTATTACGTATTCCGCCGATCCATATGTACCAGTTTAATTGATTTGCAACGAAGATCGAGTAGTACAGGAGGAAGATGTACGGCTCGGGTCTATTCCTTGGATGAATTCTAGGGGGACATTTGTTATTAACGGAATTGCTAGAGTTTTAGTCAATCAAATATTGAGAAGTCCCGGTATTTACTACAATCGGGAGTCGGACCAGAAAGGACTTCCCGCGTATACTAGCACCGTAATTTCGGATTGGGGAGGGAGATTTAAACCGGAGATGGACAGGAGGGATAAAATATGGATTCGCATTAGCAAAAAAAGAAAAATATCCATTTTAATTCTATTAGTATCTATGGGGTTAGGCAAAAGAGATATTCTACGAAACGCCCGTTACCCCAAAATTTTTCCAAATATGTCGAAGAAGCAAAAAGAAATTATTGAATCACCAGAGGATGCCATAGCAGAGCTTTACAAACACCCATACTCCGCCGCAGACGCAAATTTATCATTTTCAGAATCCATATTCAAGGAATTGTAAAAGAGGTTTTTTCAGCATAGATGCGAATTGGGACGAATTGGCCGACGAAATCCGAACATCAAGCTAACCCTTGATGTACCCGAAACAGAGTATTTCTTGCTCCCTCAAGACATATTAGCAGCCGCAGATCACTCGATAGAAATAAGCTACGGAAAAGGCAAACTTGACGATATAGATCACTTGAAAAATCGACGTGTTCGATCCGTAGCAGATTTGCTTCAGGAACAATTGAAACTAGCTTCAAACCGTTTGGAGAATTCGATTCGCTAAAATTTATCTAGAGCCGTTAGACGCAAACGCGCAATAACTCCCCGAGGGTTGGTGACGCCCGCGCCAGTTATAGCAGCTTTTAAGGAGTTTTTTGGTTCACACCCCCTCTCGCAATTTTTGGACCAAACCAATCCATTATCAGAAATGGTTCATAAACGAAGATTAAGCTCTGTAGGTCCCGGTGGGTTAACACGTCGAACCGCCAGTTTTCAAGCTAGAGATATTCATTTTAGTCATTACGGCCGTATCTGCCCAATTGAAACATCGGAAGGCATGAATGCTGGCCTGATTTCCTCACTAGCTATTCAGGCAGGAGTTAGCAATTCGGGATCTTTGCAAAGCCCTTACCTCGAAATGTCGGATTCGTCTGGGGAGGAGCAGTTAGTCGATTTATCACCCGCTGAAGATGATTATTACCGAATAGCAACTGAAAATTTGTTACTACCTGACTGGAGAGCTTCGGAGAGGGAACTTATACCAGTTCGATATCAACAGGAATTTCTCAGCGTCCCTTGGGAACAAGTTGATTTCCGAAGCATTCATCCCCTACATCATTTTTCTATTGGAGCTTCGCTCATTCCATTCATTGAGCATAATGATGCAAACCGTGCTTTGATGGGTTCCACCATGCAACGTCAAGCGGTTCCGCTGGTTAAGCCCGAAAGATGCATAGTAGGAACTGGGTTAGAAAGTCAAGTAGCTTCGGATTCGGGAAGTGTAACCATATCCGGACGGGTAGGAAAAATTCAATATATCGATGGTAATAGAATTGAACTATCTCCCATCCACGAGGCAAGAAGCAACGAATCGGCTCGGCTTATTATAAGTAGTGATATTATAAATATTGAATTAAAAATATATGAGCGTTCCAACAACAACACCTGTATGCACCAAAAACCCGCGGTTTCACGGGGAGAACTGTTGAGAAGCGGGGAAATCGTGGCGGATGGGGCAGCAACTGCTAGGGGGGAACCAGCTCTGGGTAGAAATATCTTAGTAGCCTACATGCCGTGGGAAGGATACAATTTCGAAGATGCAGTGTTGATTAGTGAACGCCTGATATACGAAGATATTTTTACATCTTTTCACATAGAGAAACATGAGGTTGAAATTTGTGCCACAAATCAAGGACCCGAACGGGTTACCAAGCAAATACCTCAAGTGGATAGTCATGCACTTCGACATCTCGACGATAATGGGCTTGTGGAATTGGGATCTTGGGTAGAGACCGGAGACGTTTCGGTGGGTAAACTGACGCCCCAAGAGGGGGCGAGTTCATCACGTGTTCCAGAAGGGAGATTATTACAAGCCATTTTTGGTATACAACTAGTTAACGCAAGAGAAAGTTGTCTAAAAGTACCTATTGGTGGAAGAGGTCGAGTCATTGATGTCAGGTGGGTCTACCCCGAAGACGATACCACAAATGATTCGGAAGTAATTCATATTTACATATTGCAAAGACGTAAAATACAAGTGGGTGACAAAATAGCCGGTAGGCATGGAAATAAGGGTATTGTGTCAAAAATATTACCCAGACAAGATATGCCCTACCTTCAAGATGGTACGCCGGTCGATATGATACTAAGTCCTTTAGGAGTACCTTCACGAATGAATGTGGGACAGATTTTCGAATGCCTATTGGGGTTAGCTGGGGAGTTTTTAGAAACTCATTACCGTATAGTACCCTTCGACGAAAGATATGAACGAGAAGCTTCCAGAAAACTAGTATTTGCCGAACTTCATGAAGCAGGCGCGAGGACTAATAATCCGTGGTTATTCGAACCCAGCCACCCCGGAAAGAGTCGATTGATCGATGGGCGAACGGGTGATTCTTTCGGACAACCTATTACAACGGGGAAAGCCTATATAATGAAACTTATTCATCAGGTTGATGATAAAATTCATGCACGATCGAGTGGGCCCTATGCGCTTGTTACTCAGCAGCCTCTCAAGGGGAAATCAAGACGGGGGGGACAACGAGTTGGGGAAATGGAAGTCTGGGCTTCGGAGGGTTTCGGCGTGTCCTACACGTTGCAAGAAATGCTTACAACTAAATCAGATCATATTCAGGCTCGTTACAAGGTACCTAGTGCAATTACGACTGGAAGACCCGTTCACAAACCCAATACCGTTCCAGAGTCTTTCCGATTGCTAGTTCGAGAGTTACGACGTATGGGCCTAAATTTGGAGCGCAATTTTTTAATTGAAGAAAATTTGGGAAGGGATTTTGAAAACATCTAATATTTTACCGAAATTTCTTTTGTGAAAAATTAATCAAGATTTTATTATGATTCATCGAACTAATTATCAACAACTTCGGATTGGACTGGCTTCTCCCGAACATATTCGCAGTTGGGCCGAGAGAGAGTTACCTAATGGAGATGTCGTCGGGCAAGTCGATTAACCTTACACGTCGCATTACAAGACTCATAAACCAGAGAGAAATGGGTCATTTCGCGAAAGGATATTTGGGCCTATAAGAAGTGGAATCTGTGCTTGTGGAAACTACCGCTCTGTCAGTAGCGAGGAAAAATATTCTAGATTTTGCAAGCATTGCGGAGTCGAGTTTACTGACTCCCGAGTTCGGAGATATCGAATGGGATACGTCAAACTCGCGTGTCCGGTAACCCATGTATGGTTTCTGAAACGAATCCCTAGTTATATTGCAAATCCACTTGCCAAACCTCTTAAGGAATTGGAAAGCCCAGTATATTGCGATGCGTGACTCGACTTTACGTGTCGATCAACATAGATTTGATACAATCTATCATCCCATATGGAAATTGGGAGACCTCCAACCGACGCGTCCCTCGACCCAAATGGGGAGTATCGTGCAACTCGGGAGAAAAGAGAAGATATATTGCGTACAAACCGAGGAATCCCCTCCATGGTTATTTTCTGGTAAAGAAAAAAGAAAGAATCCACCAATTAGGCTTCGTGAAAAAATATTTGGTTCAGTTGGTAAAAGAATATTGAAGTGAAGTGCTTTCCGACATGACCCCTCGGGTCCCTTTCTTTGCTGTTAAAAGAGACTCTAAATATGGTTATGGGAAGCTAATCATCGCATATACTTCCCGAATGAATTGCTAGCCATCGAAGTGGAGTGGAAACCCAAAGGGGGGAAGTGATCACATTAGGAACAAGGAAAAAAATTTCCAACTTATGGTAGAGAGATGAAAGAAACTACTTCCTTCCCTACGGGATCATCTGAAATGGGGGAATCAAGACTACTCAAGAAAGATGATTTAGAACTTGAGTAATGAATAACTATTTCATCTTCGATGGGACGAAAGTACTATTGCGCCTCGAATGCATTTAATTAGCCAGGTTCTAATTTTGGTAATAGTTATTTGAGCCGGATGAGGGGAAACGCTCGCGTCCGATTCTGGGGGGGGGTCAGCCAACCTATCCCAATCTTTTCCTAGCTAGGCCCGTGGCCGAGAGGCCCACCATATTAAGACTGCGGGGTCTGTTCAATTACGAGGACCGATCCTGGAGAAACATACTTCCCACTTTTCTTTCTACCCGAAATTATGAAACGCTTCAGAGAAACGAAATCGCTACTGGGGGAGACGCTATTAAAAAAGGATTAGCTAGCTTAGATTTGCAAAGTTTTCTGGATCGCGCGTATTTAGAGTGGCAGGTGTCGGCAAGACAGAAACCAGTTGGGATTGAATGGGAAGATCGAACAATTCAAAGAAGGAAAGATCTTTTGATTAGACGAATTAAATTAGCCAAGGATTTTTTACGAACGAATCTGAAACCTGAATGGATGGTTTTGGATTTCATACCGGTTCTTCCCCCCGAATTGAGACCAATAGTCGAATTGTATGAAGGCGAATTAGTTACTTCTGATCTTAACGAACTTCATAGGAAGATTATTTACCGAAATAATACTCTTATCGAATTCCTATCGGGCAGTGAATTCACACCAGAAGGATTAATTGTTTGCCAAAAAAGGCTTGTTCAGGAAGCTGTAGACGCTCTTATCGATAGTGGTATACGCGGGCAACCAACGAGGGACATCCATAATAGACCCTACAAGTCATTCTCAGAGGTTATTGAGGGCAAAGAAGGGCGATTTCGCGAGAATTTGCTTGGCAAGCGGGTCGATTATTCAGGTCGTTCCGTAATTGTTGTGGGTCCGTCTCTTTCATTACACCAATGTGGATTACCTCGAGAAATGTCAATTGAACCTTTTCAAGCCTTTGTAATTCGCAATTTGATCGGGTGACACCTCGCTTGTAATTTACGAGCTGCTAAGTGCATGATACGAAAGAGGGACCCCGTAATATGGGAAGTTCTTCAGGAAGTTATGCGAGGCCATCCTGTACTGCTGAATCGGGCACCTACTTTGCACAGGTTGGGCATACAGGCATTTCAGCCCATTTTGATAGAAGGACGCGCCATTCGTCTGCATCCATTGGTTCGTGGGGGGTCTAACGCAGATCTTGACGGGGATCAGATGGCCGTTCATGTCCCCTTATCTATCGAAGCTCAGATTGAAGCTCGTCTCCTGATGTTTTCACATATCAATTTATTATCCCCCGCCACGGGTGATCCCGTATCTGTGCCGAGTCAGGACATGCTTCTTGGTCTTTATGCATTAACAATTGAAAATAGGCAAGGAATTTATCGAAATAGACATCCCGTTTTTATAGACGGGGCTGACGTATATTCTGCTAAAATACCATATTTTGGTAGTTACTGCGACTTAATTCGGGCCAAGGAATCAAGACAAGTGGATTTCCCCAGCCTCTTATGGCTTCGATGGGAAATCGATTTGCAAATTATTAGTTCGAAAATCCGTGAATTACCTTTTGAATCTCAATATGAGTCTTTAGGAACTTCTTCTCATATTTACGAAAATTATCAAATTAGAAAATGTAAAGACGAATATATCTCAAGTATGTATGTACTTACAACGGCCGGTCGCATTTTATTCAATCAACAATTGAAGGAAGCGATGCAAGGTGTGTCAAAAAATTCTTCTCCATACACCGCCTCGTCTATGCCGAGTACGTCGACACTAGCTAGGCCTAGTAAGAGTAATGAGGAATGATAAAGCTTTTTCCCAAAGTCAATAGGTCAGTAAATAAATCAGTTTAATTCAATTCATCAGTTACTAAGAATAAAGTTACTAAATGCTGCAAAATATTATATGTATATATGAAGTTGAGGTCTTCATAATGACGGAGCAAAATGAATTACCTTTCTGCAATAAGACAATGGATAGGGTTGCGATGAAACGACTCATTGGCAAGTTAGTCGTTTGTTTTGGAATCGCGTCTACGATAAATATTTTGGATCAAGTTAAGGTTTTGGGTTTTAAGCAAGCTACAAAAGCATCTGTCTCGCCGGGTATTGACGACCTTTCAGCAGTACCAACCAGAGGTTGGCTTGTACGAGACGCGGAGAAGTAAGGTTACGTCTCGGAGCAGCATTACCGCTGCGGAAGTCTGCATGCCATAGAAAAGTTACGTCAATCGATCGAAGCCTGGTATGCCACAAGTGAATGTTTAAAACGAGAAATGAATCCAAGTTTCAAGATGATCGATCCTTTGAATCCGGTTCACATGATGTCTTTTTCGGGAGCCCGAGGGACTATCTCCCAGGTCCATCAATTGCTTGGCATGAGGGGATTAATGTCGGATCCTCGAGGTCAAGTAATTGACCTACCCATCCGAAGAAATCTGCGCGAAGGTTTATCCCTGACAGAATATATCATTTCTTGCTACGGTGCTCGCAAAGGGGTGGTAGATACCGCCGTGCGAACCTCAGACGCTGGATACCTAACACGTAGACCTGTCGAAGTTGTTCAACACATTGCTGTACGCAAGAAGGATTGTGAAACTGCTAGAAGTATTGCTTTTCTGAATATTGGTAAACAAAAACGAGGATTTATTGGAACGATGTCGCATCAAGGATTGGTTGGACGTGTGTTAGCAGATCATGTCTATTGGGATGCCAGATGTGTTGCCACCCGTAACCAAGATATCAGTGACGGAGTGGCTAATAACTTGGTAGTGTCGTTGCAGCCAATACATGTAAGATCGCCTTTGACATGCAGAAGCATTTTCCGGGTTTGTCAGTTGCGCTACGGTTGGAGTCTTGCTCATTACGACTTAGTAGAATTGGGTGAAGCCGTCGGTATCATTGCAGGTCAATCAATTGGAGAACCGGGAACTCAATTAACGCCAAGGACTTTTCATACGGGCGGGGTATTTACGGGAGATATTGCGGAGTACGTACGAATTCCCTTTAATGGACTTATTAATTCCGACGAAAAATTAGTTCACCCAACGCGTACGAGGCACGGACATCCTGCTTGGATGTGCCAAAATGATCTACCTCTCCTTATCGATAGTTACGGCGATACACACGACTCTGTCATCCCAGCCCAGAGTCTGCTTATGATTCGAAATGGTCAGTATGTTGAGTCGCAACAAATCATCGCAGAAGTACGAGCCAAAGAGTTTCCCCCAAAAGAACGTATTCAAAAACCTATCTATCCAAATTCAAGGGGAGAAATTCACTGGAGTAAATTTGTTTGGCACGTCCGTGATTCCATCTGCAATACCGCTCGTCTCGTACAAGAGGCAAGTCATATATGGATTCTTTCGGGATCTTCTAGCAATTTTGACGGGAACTTTTTCTTCCATAAAGATCAAGATAGAGTCGGTATCGAACCCCACCCTATTGGAAAAAGACGTAGTCACCCAGAAAGAATTGTTGAGACAGAAGCCGGTGCCAACAACTGCGTAGGTCTTCGAAAAGGTATTCAAGAATTTGGAGCCGATCCAAATTTTTTTTCAAATTGGTCAAAACAACCGAAATCAAACTACATCCTTCCGAATATCGGAGTGGAGCGGGCCGAGCTGGGGAAGTCGGTTTCCTTGTTGTTTGAACGACGCCGAAAAAATAGTAATGGGTTACATTTTGGAAGTATCAATGTTCAATTAAACAATGTTTTGGATAAGGGTCACATTTTTGCTACTTACGAAAACTTCGAGTATCGAACTACTGTTTCGGGGGTCATGAAGTTTGGCACTCTAGGAATTGAACCCGTTAATCGGAAAAGGCTGCATTTCGACGGTGATACATATGGAAAAAGTTCATGTTCGTGGTATAGTTTAGTAAAAATAGGAAACTTTTTTTCGATTCCCGAAAAGGTTTCTCTTACGCACGAATCCCCTATTTTGGTGACAAATAATGCTAGTGTCGAAGAAGATGCGTGGATAACTAGCAATGTTACTGCCAAAACGGGTGGATTGATTCGAATAGGAGAGACATCGGCAGATGCTACTACGATAAAAATTTTACCTGGATATATTTACAATTCAAAAAAGCTAGCTAATATACCTCGGCGAGATAATACATTAGTAACGCCGGGCAATATGATTTTTGATGAAATTAAAGTCAAAAATTGGGTTTATCTTCAACCAGTAATATTTTGCGGAAAAAGGAAAACCTCTGTCCTGGCGACACCAGTCGCCGAGTACGACGTATCTAGCGAATCTCTCGCACAAGTACCATCCGGCTTCGACAAATCGAAGACGCAAAGACGCGCAAAAGCCGAAACCCTTTCATTCATTTGTTGCAGAAATGATGAAAAATTTGAAGTAATTAACCATACAGCTATTCAATTAGTTCGAACTCGTTTAATGATTAAGTGGCAGAGATATCTGCGCGAAACCCTTCCTGGAAAGAGAAACTATTTATCCCTCATCAGTGTGAAAATAAACCATTTGCTCAATACCTTTCTTCAGATAAATCTGATGATGTCTTTCCCCACACGAAGAAGAGTCCGAGTCAATCAGCTTTTCCAAGAATCAACGCCTCTCGGCAAACCATCTCCCGTTCAAATTGATACATCTAACAGTTGCCGTGAATCAGTCATCAACTATCAAAGTATTATTCATCTGGCTCCGGAATCGGCTGCATCATTCCTAAATTTATCGCCGCTCAATTTCTCTCGTAATGGTTCATTCGCTGATTCAAGCGGGAGCGGTTACGAAAAAGAAATTCGGGAATACTTTCACAGATCGGAACTGGGGAGAAGCGGTTTCGTCCGTATCAGCAGGAATGAAAAAAATATCTCATTGAATTCTAAATATAAATCTATTTCGAAAGCTTCTGCAAACCCAAATGTTGAAAGGGGATTGATTAAAACCAGAAGAGTGAGTTCCAACTTCGGCCAAAGAGAAGCTGAGCAGGTAGGTCTAGTGGGTACTTCGCGGCCTATCTTTTGCTTATTGATTCCTCACCGTTTATCGCTCAAAGCTTTTTCTAGCAAAAAATGTTTTGCTAATTATTCGACAGATAAATTGGGACATCGAAATGTCTATCTGATTGATGAAAACAAATTACTATTGAAATGCCCCAGAAATCCATTTTTCAATAAAAGTTTATTGGACAAACCTATTTATTTACCGCCAAAAGTGTTTAGTCAAGAAATCATGTTAATCAGTCTGGGACTACCGATTAGTGAGGGTCGATATCTATATAAAGATCGTGCATGTATGAAGTCCGGTCAGGTCATAGCTGTTCACCAAAATTATTCATTAGTCAGAACGGGTAAAACCCTTCTGGTGACCCGGGGGGCAAATCCCCACAAGATTTCTGGGGACATTATTGAGGAGGGAGATACATTAATAACATTGCCCTATGATAGGTTAAAATCTGGAGACATTACTCAGGGTCTTCCAAAGGTTGAACAGCTCCTGGAGTCTCGTTCCATTGCCTCGATTCCTGCAGGAATCGAAAATCTTTTTGGTAGGTGGTGTCGAAGTATTACCAAATTAATTGGGAATCCCTGGAGTCACTTGCTAAGTGCTGGGAGAAGTATGGAGCATTGCCAACTAGTTCTAATCGATCAAATTCGAGAAGTTTATGAGTCTCAAGGAGTACAAATATGTGACAAGCATCTAGAAATTATTGTCTGCCAATTAACATCGAGGGTCGTAGCATCCGAAGATGGGGTAACTAACGTATTTCTTCCTGGGGAGCTTGTTGAGTTGTCACAAGCGGAACGTATGAATCGCGTGCTAAGAAGATCGATTTTTTACGAGCCTATTGTATTGGGAATGACGAAGGCTTCTCTTAACACTACTAGTTTTCCGGCGGAAGCGAGTTTTCAAGAAACTACTCGGGTATTGGCTAAAGCCGCTCTTCGCGGCCGAATCGATTGGCTAAAAGGGTTGAAAGAAAATGTTGTTCTTGGCGACGCCGTTCCTGTCGGAACGGGTAGTCCGGAAATCGCTTGTCAATTAAAAGTGAATAAACAAAAGGAGTCTCATTTGGCAAATAGGGGTAGTAAGAACTTTAAATGGGCCATCGAAAATAGTCTATGCGGTCACCACAAAAAGCAGGATTTCGATCCCAGTTTTGTCAGTCGAAAAGAATTGAGTCGATCTCTTCCTTGTCTCCATCTTGAAATGTGATAGAAAATTCTTTGGTAGTAAATTTCTCGTGCATTCCGAGCCGCGAAATAGATCAATGGATTGTAGTAATTTACTAAATTTAGTTAAAATGAGACGAATTCAAATTTCTTTTCATAAATGAGGGGAAGATGCAACAGAAAAATCGGAATATTGACTTAGAAGGAATGATGGCGGCAGGAATTCACTTCGGACATCAAACTCAGAGATGGAATCCCAAAATGTCTTCTTATATATTTACGGAACGTAGGGGTGTTCATATTCTCGACCTAACTCAGACTGCCCGTCTCCCATCTGAAGCGTGTGACTCGGTATTCGATGCAGCAGCGGAGGGAAAGGAGTTCCCGATGGTGGGTACAAAGCATCAAGTAACTGATTTGATAGCATCGGCTGCACTAAGGTCTCAATGCCATTATGTAAATGAGAAATGGTTAGGTGGTATGTTAACAAATTGGGTCACTACAGAAACACGTCTCCGCAGGTTTCAATACTTACAAACTGAAGAAGATAGAGGGGGATTCGATCGACTTCCGAAACAGGAGGCCGCGATTTTGAGGGGATAATTGTTTAGATTAAAAAAATGCCTAGGTGGGATTCAATATATGTCAGATTCACCCGATATTGCGACAACTACCGATCAACACGAATAATCTACCGCTCCCAGGGAATGCAGTATTCTGGGTATTCCCACAATCTGTATAGTCGACACAGATTGCGATCCGGATCTTGTAGACGTTCCAATTCCCGGTAACGATGATGCTAGATCCTCGATCCGATGGATATTGGATAAACCAGCATTAGCTATTCACGAGGGTCGTTCGGATATTAAGGTCCCGGAGGTAACTTGATGGGCAAAAAGGCTGTTAGCTACACAACAGAACTATCTCGACAACTTACAACGAAGTGATAAAAGGCAGTTCGGTAGAGGAGGCAATTTAGTAGATCGTAAATTTTGATGGAAAAGGAACTTGCCTTTTCCTTTTTGGAAAATTAATGTAATGATAAATATTTCAGATAATTTTGCTCTTCATTGGGAGGGGGGGTATTACGCAAATTGAGCAATTGCAATTTGATGAAATTGGTAATCTGCATCAAGTATCGAGTGTAGAAGTAGGTTAACATTTTTATTGGCAAATAGGAAATTTTCAGGTTCATGCGCAGGTTCTTATAACTTCTCGGGTCGTCATCGCTATATTGCTAGCTCTACCCGCCGCGACTACCAGGAATTTGCGGTCGATACCAACTGGTACGCAAAATTTTATCGAGTATGTTCTTGAATCTATTCGAGATTCAACCAGGACTCAGATGGGGGAGGAGGAATATCGCCCCTGGGTTCCATTTATTGGGACAATGTTTCTATTCATTTTCGTTTCCAACTGGTCAGGTGCTTCGTTTCCTTGGCGAGTCATTCAGTTACCTCACGGAGAGCTGGCTGCACCTACGAATGATATTAACACTACCGTTGCGCTAGCCTTGCTTACATCAGTAGCACATTTCTATGCGGGTTTGCACAAGAGGGGTTTTAGCTACTCCGGCAAGTACATACAGCCAACTCCGATACTATTACCTATCAATATTTTGGAAGACTCTACCAAACCCCTATCACTTAGTTTCCGATTGTTCGGAAACATTTTGGCTGACGAGTTGGTAGTAGCTGTTCTCGTCTCCTTAGTACCCTTAATTGTTCCTGTACCTACGACGCCTTTGGGATCGTTTACGAGTGCCATACAAGCTTTAATCTCTGCCACCTTAGCTGCAGCTTATATCGGGGAATCCACGGAAGGTCATCATTAATGGGTTGAAATAGAGCTCTAATTTAGGTACAAAAAATTCTTGAGTACAATTTAACGGGTTGCTGTAGTGAAAGAAGGCCGTTTATGTGGTATCATGATCTTACAGTACGAAACTCGTGCCTCCCTTCTTTCCCTTTCGCCATTTCCAGTAGCCCCGAAAGGAGCCGGCCCCCCACCCCCTGCAGACACATATGCACAAATTGAATCGAACCGTTTAAAATATTAGATGGAAAGAAAAATTAGGTAGAAGCAGAAAAGTGGTGATTCTTGACGCCGAGCTCAAATGCTTCACGGAAATGCTTCACGGGAGAATAGGGGAGATCTTTATTGTTTTTATGTTTCTCATTCAAGCCGGTGATGCTAAGTCCCAATTCGCGATACATCAAGTGAGAAATTATTGGATCTTACTGCCATTAGGGTCGGGATAGATGTGGTTTGATAGATGATTGATATTAATATCGAATACCTAAAATCCTCTGATCCGATTAGAATATTCGGTCAATCGAAAAATCTCACCGACCGACGTCTAGCTGGAAATAAAGTAGATCCTTTCTTCTTCAAACGTTCCTTTCAGTGGGACATCGACAAAGTATGCGGGGACCACATTACCAGTCCCGACTAGATCTATATAGAATGAATTTTTCAAATTTATTCATTTGAAAATCTTCGTCAAATTCAGATTTTATTGATATTTGACAGAATAAGCAAAATTGACTTTCACAAATGAAATAGGAGGAGACTAATACGAACCCATTGATTTCTGCCGCTTCCGTTATCGCCGCCGGGTTAGCTGTAGGCCTTGCCTCAATCGGACCCGGTGTGGGCCAAGGCACTGCTGCGGGTCAGGCGGTCGAGGGTATAGCAAGACAGCCAGAAGCAGAAGGTAAGATACGAGGCACTTTATTGTTGAGTTTGGCTTTCATGGAAGCTTTGACAATTTATGGATTAGTTGTAGCTCCAGCCCCGTCATTTGCAAATCCGCCTGTCTAAACCGTTTCTAGTGAAAAAAAAAATTAATTGTATATATCGACCATTACCCCCCCCCCCCCCGTTCCGTTTCCAAATCAAATTATTTCTAAGTCATAAGTCAACGGTGAACTGCTAAATTTAATTTCCTTCTTTTAGGGGGGCTTGGGAAGGGGGGAAGTCACCTCCTCCTTTATTTGGCCAAGCCCTTGCCCCGCTTCTTTATTCCCTGCTTTCTACCGATTAGCAATTTTTCTATAAATTAGAGAAACCACAATTCGTTGCTGAAGTGAATGACTCAGAGATAGAATCACATCTCTTCTGTGATTTTTTTTTCTTTTATGTAATTTGTCAATTTTTACTAGGCCGGATCAGAAGTTGCCCAAATTCGTAAAACCTTCAAGGAGGGAAAGGAATACGAGAAGTATAAGTGAGATCGTCACTCCCTCGAGTTATTGGGCCCCTGCTGGAAGTATTGGCCTAAATACTAATATATTTGAGATAAACCTGATCAACTTAGTCCTGGTACTAGGTATATTGTTTTATTACGGAAAGGGAGTGTGTGCGAGTCGTATATCTAAGTGGGATAATTGATTTCTTCAGTTGCACCTAAATGAAAAAGCTAATTGGGCGGGAAGAGGTGCAAAACCCGACGAATTACCTGCAAATGAATGTTATGCAAGAACCAGAGCATTCCGTGCAATCGGTGAAAGTGAAACCCCGATTCTCACCGACCAATTCTCGGGACTTCGTCAATATGGTTAAAGCCAAATGGCTTGAAGTCTTAGCAAATTTGGGGTTTTCTTTCCCCTGTCGCATAAATCACGTCGCAGTCGAGATTGCATAACTCGTTACATGACGCTCGTATCGGGAATGCTTCAACTCTTTCCACCTTTCGGAAGAATTTTCTGTATAGATATATATGGATAGATATCGGAGTTGATTTTTCCTGATCTCGCTGAATTTGCTGAATGGACAACCCATCCAAGACGAATACCACTTGGAGGAAACGGCTTCCAAATAATTTGAAAAATTTTTTGGGAGAGCTACCCATTATTTACTTTTCCAAATAGTAGTTATTTTCTCCGAACTCATTCGGGGTAAATCCTACCAGTCGAGACGGAAGGGGGGAAGCAGGCCCGCGTAGGATTGCCTGTTAGATTTTCTAACTCAACTCCTCGTGAGAGACGGGCAGGAAAGCCGGATGGATTGAAAGATCCATGTCCGGTTTGGGAAGAGATCATTAGTCTTCGAAAATTGAAGATTTGTAATCCACTTTCATTGATCAATTTTTTAGAAAATCGTGAAAGGACAATTTCAAACACAATTCGGGATGCGGAGGAGCGTCATACAGAAGCGACTGAAAAACTTTTGAGGGCTCGTATTCGATTGCAACAAGCAGAAATAAAAGCGGATGAGATTCGTATCAGTGGACTTACGCAGATGGATAAGGAGCGGCGAGATCTCGTCGATGCAGCTGACAATGATTTAAAGGGACTTGAAGATAGTAAAAATTATGCAATTCGTTTTGAGAAGCAACGAGCAATTGAACAAGTTCGGCAGCAAGTTTCTCGACTAGCGTCCGAAAGGGCTTTAGAAAGTTTGAACAATCGTCTAACTAATGAACTGCATCTGCGCATGATTGATTACCATATCGGCTTGTTCAGAGCCATGGCTAACAAATCTGCTTAATTGCAACTTTCAGCCCCCATTTTATCATGAAAAAGGTTTCATTTTTACTTCTCCCTTTTGTAGTAATATTTTTTGGCAAAAATGGTAATAAATATCCAACCTGACGAAATTAGCAGCATCATTCGCAAGCAAATCGAAGGGTATGTTCCAGAAATGAAGGTTGTTAACATCGGCACTGTACTTTAAGTGGGAGACGGAATCGCCCGTATTCATGGACTTAACGAAGTAATGGCTGGCGAATTGGTGGAATCCGAAGACGGTACAGTTGGCATTGCTTCGAATCCGGAATCTGATAATGTTGGGGCTGTACCGACGGGAGATGGTCTAACTATACAAGAAGGAGGTTCCGTACGAGCGACGGGGAAGATCGCCCAAATACCAGTCAGTGACTCATCTTTAGGCCGTGTCGTAAATGCGTTAGCCCAACCTATCGATGGTAAGGGACAAATCCCAGCTTCTGAGTTCAGATCGATAGAATCTCCCGCTCCGGGGATTATTTCAAGACGCTCCGTGTACGAACCCCTACAAACAGGTTTGATTGCTATCGACTCGATGATTCCTATTGGTCGTGGTCAACGGGAATTAATTATTGGGGATAGACAGACTGGCAAAACGGCAGTAGCTACAGATACAATTCTGAACCAGAAGGGTCAAAATGTTATATGTGTCTACGTAGCTATCGGTCAAAAGGCTTCTTCTGTAGCTCAGGTAGTCGACACCTTCCAGGAGCGCGGCGCTATGGAATACACCATCGTAGTTTCGGAAACTGCGAATTCTCCAGCCACCCTGCAATACCTCGCCCCGTACACAGGAGCAGCTCTAGCCGAATACTTCATGTATCGTAAACAGCATACCCTGATTATATATGATGACCTTTCCAAACAAGCCCAGGCTTACAGACAGATGTCTCTGCTATTGAGAAGACCGCCCGGGCGAGAAGCATATCCGGGAGATGTTTTTCATTTACATTCTCGTCTCTTGGAGAGGGCGGCTAAGTTGAGTATCCAATTAGGCGAAGGCAGTATGACAGCTTTACCCATCGTTGAGACACAGGCGGGAGATGTTTCGGCTTATATACCCACCAATGTTATTTCTATTACCGATGGATAAATTTTTCTATCAGCAGATCTATTTAATGCTGGGATTCGACCGGCAATTAATGTGGGTATTTCTGTATCTAGGGTAGGCTCTGCGGCTCAAATCAAAGCTATGAAACAAGTAGCCGGGAAATTGAAATTGGAATTAGCGCAATCTGCAGAATTAGAGGCTTTCGCCCAATTTGCCTCCGACCTCGATAAAACTACTCAAAATCAATTAGCTAGAGGACAGCGATTGCGCGAGCTTCTCAAACAATCTCAGTCAGCCCCATTATCGGTAGAGGAACAAGTAGCTACCATTTACACCGGAGTTAACGGATATTTAGATGTGTCAGATGTTGAACAGGTGAAACGATTCTTGGTTCAGCTGCGCGAGTATGTAACAACTAACAAACCTAGTTTTGGTGAAATTATTCGTTCCACAAAGGTGTCTACGGAACAAGCAGAAGCAATTTTGAAAGAAGCAATTAAGGAGTCAACGGAACTTTTTTTACTCCAAGAGAGATGATTGATTAATCCACATATTGAACAGTACAGAATCACTTTGGCACACTACCCAACTACTCCCCTTGCACGCACGAAGGGCGTACTTCTTTCCGACATAAAATTACGTCCAATAGGATTTGAACCTATACCCAAGGTTTAGAAGACCTCTGTCCTATCCATTAGACAATGGACGTCTTTTTCTTTCACCCCTCTTCTTCCCACCCGCTTCCCAATTAAAGTCTCGTGCACTTATGTATGAGTCCACCGAATCGTGAACAGACGAAACTTCTTGTTTGTTCACGACATAGTTGGCTGATAGAATATGAGTTTGACTCGACATAGGAGGAGCTGCAGTATTACGAGGAGTATTACCGACATAAGTAATAGCGGGTAGCGGGAATCGAACCCGCATCAGTAGCTTGGAAGGCTAAAGGTTATAGTCGATGCCAACAAATGGTCATGGCATCGCTAATTCAGAACCGAACTTGGACGTTTCGACCCATTCGGCTCCTTTATGGGAGAATTTTGGTTCGAAATTAGTTGGGATTTGCCTAATACCTCTACTCAATTAGACGAACCAGCTAAAGAAGAGCTAAGGCGGTGGCTGTTTCCCCTCATTTCACTTAAATGGGGCAAGTAACTATGATCGACTTCCCTATTTCAGTGTGAAACGCGGGGTTCCCAGACTCTACATTTCGCAAGGATTTTTTTTCCCAACTAGGGGAAAAATTAATTTCGCTTCTAGAAAGCGAAAGGCGCTCATAGCATCTATGTCGGTTTTGTACACATCCTGGCCGTATGCCGTATACCAAGGATATACTTCTCAGATGATCCCTTGGGAGGAAATTTAGTGTTACAGATCCTTCCCTTTAATTCGTTCCTTATTTTTTTTTATAAAAAAAAATCCTTAGGGAAATATTTCCCACCGAGTCGTTGAAGCAGTGGATGCTGCTCAACCAAGTAAGTATTCAACAATCCTGGCAAACCAGGATTGATTCATTTGAACTTTCTATCTCAGAGTTTTCTCCAAGGTTCAGTGACGATGACACAGATATCTTAGACGTCTACCCATAGATTCTTTTCTTTCCTGGGGGTATAAATTTACCCAAGTATTTTTCGGGGTATTGATACAATTCTGCTTCGTCACCAACTTTTCTAGCTTTCAAAATAGATGAATGACGGGATTGATGAATTTTTTCCTAACACCAGAAAAGTAGTAGAAAGACACATATTTACTTATGCAAAAAATAAAGTTTTTTCAGCCGATTCGGTCGAGATCCGGTTTGAAAGATCCCTCAACTACCAAAATCGCTGCAAAACGAATCACACTTTTACCACTAAACTATACCCGCTGAAATGCAACTACATTATATGAGTTCTACTAATTATCTGTACATTGTTTGCCGAGATGGATCGGAGATCTCAATATCTGCTTTGGTATAGGAGGAGACCCCCCCCCCCATATTATTATTATCCTTACAACAAATTGAATCGTTATGTGTGGTGAAGCCTTACATTGCGGAACAATCTCAGAGATTACCTCTCTGGGCAGCCAGTAATGCAATTACTAGCGGTCCTGATGCAACTACCAGCGTCAAGACAGCGAGTTGCGTAATTATTTCCAGATTCATTACTTCTCCTTCTAATTACTTTTCTCATGAATATATCTAGATGTCGAAAAGTTTTTCCTCTCATTTATGAGGAGATGGATAGAAATACTTTTCGTTTCAACAAATTGGTGTTAAACTGCTTGTCGGAATCGACTGGGCTGGGATATATTGGGATGTATGCAGCAAGGATCTTTGTATGTACCTACTGCGGTCTGAAGTGAAGCTGATACATTATACATTAATCGAAGTTCTTTGCCTATCCAAAACAAGATGGAGGCAGGGGAAAACTACGACATCGACTCCAAAAGGCAAGGCACTTTTTCTACCACTCCAAATTTCTATTAGCGTCTTCAAGCAGATTCTCCATTGGCCAGTATTGCTAATCGATTCAGTTTGACTTGGAAAAAAGAGAAGTGAATTGTCCAACTTGAATCTGGTTGGGCTGTAAAATCTCGAATCTTTTTATAAAATTGTATTCGATAGGATATTCCCACAACTTAAAAATTTTATCATCATTTTCGCGATGTACTTAGAAATGGAAAAATAAGAAAAGGAGTTTGACAAAAGGGAAAAAATTGTTTCACCATTTCATTTATCATTTAGAATTTTTTTTTTTGAAAAAAAAAATACAAAATTCGACTCTGATGTGTCATCGAATCTGTTGCCCCTTATTCAGACTTTGTTACAAGTGATAAGTCACATAGACTTACACCGCAAACTCGTGTTAAAATTGGGTAAGAAAAGAAACATCCCAAGTTTCTTGGAGAGATGGCCGAGAGGTTTAAAGCGTCGGATTGCTAATCCGTTGTACAACTTCTATGTACCGAGGGTTCGAATCCCTCTCTCTCCTTTACTAGTCCATTGGATAAAGTGATGTAGTAGCCGATTTCTATCATCGATATAGAGAAAGTGAAACACTAATTCTGACTTAATCTCTACGGCCGGGGTTTCGTCCGGGATCATTTGATAAAAATCCAAAAACGAAAAGCGAAACAAAAAAGATGACTACTGTATAGACAAGTAGTTTAAGGGTAAGCATGACGTAACTCCATGTCTACAATTAAAGATGAAAAGGTAAAGTAAGATAAAATTTTTTATTTGCTCGAAATCTCCATTTTATCCGTTTCTATCTGTCTCAAGATACAAATATATTTTGTATTTTTTTTTTCCCAACTGAGTAATAAATGAGTTAATAGTAATACGTTGTTTCGTCTAGCAAATTTGTTACTATTTTAATTAACACCATATATTTTCTTCCTCACTCCATCAAGTGAAGGAAAACTCATTGAAATGTTCGATTCAATAATTCATTGATGCCCGTCAACTAGGAATACGACGGAGGTAGGGGGTGGAGAAACACCATTTGCTACACTACATCATTCCATCAGGATTCATACCTTCGCTATGTATGCCTCATGGGGAGGAGAGGAATTGAAAGAAATTCTTTCGTTTGATTGGCGACAACTGCCCATCTTTACCCTTCTTTTATTCGTTCCAACAGCCGCCTTGTTCGTGAGAGCCACCAAAGAAGTATTCGGAATCGAAGTAATTTTGATTCAAATGATTTCCTAGAATATTATCGAAAACTAACTGCGGCTTGCCAAACAAAAGCTAGGAGGAGAAAGAACACCGGTATTACTGGCATTATGTCTACAATTGGGTCGAAGATAGCATAAGCTTCGGGTAACTTGGCAAAGGAGACGTCGTTGAAGTGAAGAGGATTTTCTAGATAGATGCTGTACAAAAGTATCATGTCTATTCTCCAATAATGTAACAAGTGATTTCCCCCGACGCGGTTACACTTCATCCTTCGATTGGTCAACCTGTCGGACATCTACATATCTCTGTTCACATACATGTATATGACTACGTATCATTATATATCCTCTCATCCGAATGGGTAGTTATTGAGAGATTCAATTTTACGTTGAACCAAACTTTACCCAAATGGACTTTTAATTAGTTTTTTTCTGCGAAATATCGGCAATTTTTATCAATTCAAATTTTTTTTTCAATCGCTCTTACTTAGAAAGCTGAGTCTGTAAATGAAGGAAAGCGGTTGACGGGAAAATCAAGGTGTGAGATATTTAATGTAACAATCATTTGTGGGGCGTGGCCAAGCGGTAAGGCAGCGGGTTTTGGTCCCGTCACTCGGAGGTTCGAATCCTTCCGTCCCAGATTGGAAGAGGAGGAAGGGGGCATAGAATCCCGGTTTTACAGAACAATAAGTGGCAGAATGAGAAGTAGCTCCTCTGATCGATCTTCCAGTTTATATTATGATGATAAGCCACATGTAGCAATAGATTTCTTCGGGGTGCGAAGCAACGAAGTGGTGAAAGTAAACTATGAAATTAGCTCATCGGATGTATGCTGGACCCGCTCACATCGGTACCCTACGGGTAGCCAGTTCCTTTAGAAACGTACATGCTATAATGCATGCCCCTCTGGGAGATGATCACTTCAACGTAATGCGTTCCATGTCGGAAAGGGAGAGAGATTTTACCCCGGTAACTGCTAGTGTAGTGGATCGACACGTCTTAGCACGTGGATCTCGGGATAAGGTTGTAAGTAATATAAGCCGAAAAGATGAGGAATAACGCCCCGACTTAATCGTTTTAACACCTACGTGTACTTCTAGTATATTACAAGAGGATTTGCAAAATTTTGTGGATCGAGCTTCCTTGTATTCCGAGTCTGATGTAATTCTTGCAGATGTTAATCACTACCGAGTCAATGAGCTTCAAGCCTCGGATAAAACCTTGGAACAAATAGTTCGACATTATTTAGATAGAGCCCGCAAAGAAGGCATCTCCAACCAGTCTCTGACGGATGCGCCTTCGGCAAATATTATAGGAATTCCCACACCAGGTTTTCACAACCAACATGACTGTCGCGAGTTGAAACGTCTACCTAGAGAATCGGGAGTTTCAATCAATCAAATAATCCCAGAAGGGGAGTTTCTCAGAAATCTGAAGGATTTGCCAAGAGCTTGGTTTAATACAGTGCCTTACCGAGAGATGGGTTTGATGGCAGCAACTTTCTTGGAGAAGGAATATGGAATGCCTCATTTATCGACAACTCCAATAGGTATTTCGAATACAGCGGACTTCATCGTACAGATTGAGAAACTTGTAAATTTGTGGGCTCCCATACTATTGAGAAAAAAAATTAATTACGATCTATATGTCGAAAATCAAACCAAATTTGTTTCTCAAGCAGCTTGGTTTTCCAAATCTATCGATTGCCAAAATTTGGCTGGAAAAGAAGCAGCGGTTTCTGGTGATGCAACCCATGCCGCCTCTATTACGAAGATACTTGTCGGAGAAATGGGAATTCGTGTAAGTTGCTCAGGCACGTATTGTAAGCATGATGCAGAACGGTTTAATGAACAGGTTCGAGGTTTGTGTGATGAAGTAATAATTACAGAAGATCATACCGAAGTTGGGGATACGATAGCCCGTATCGAGCCCTCTGTCATATTTGGAACTCAAATGGAGCGTCATATCGGCAAACGTATCGACATTCCGTGTGGGGTCATTTCTTCACCAGTTCATATTCAGAATTTTCCTCCAGGATATCGACCCTTTTTGGGTTACGAGGGAACCAATCAAATATCGGATCTAATATACAACTCATTCAATCTGGGTATGGAAGATCATTCATCAGACGTTTTTGGAGGACACGACACCAAGGGGGTAAGCACCAAATCCCTATCGACAGATAAAAAAAATATTGATTGGGCCCCTGAAGCTGAGTCGGAACCAAAAAGAATCCCCGGCTTCGTGAGGGGAAAAATCAAGAAAAATACCGAGGTTTTCGCGAAACAAAACAATATTTCGGAGATTACAGTTGATGTGACGTATGCGGCTAAGGAAAGATCGAGTCCCTAGCTTAGTTTGACAAACTAGTCAGCTAATAATTTGAGAAAGTTTCAGGCCATTTAACTCTCTTTCATTTTCAGAATGCACTTAAAAGTTGGCATGAGAATTTGACGATACTGAATCAGGAGGTATTTAACAATAAGAAATTCTCGGTCTTTAGATGTTATGGTAAAATTACGCTTGAAACGGTATGGTAGGAAGCAACGGGTGACTCGAATACCGAAATCGTTTTTGCGGAATTCAATAACCGCTGGTTCTTTCCGAAAAGCGAGACGTTCTCACTTCGACATTTATTAAAACTCATTACTTTATGGAACTTGAAGGATACACATCTACTGCAGTTTATCTATATATCCAGAGAGAAGTGGTATCTATGGTTATCTCGGCAAAATAGAGCAGCAAAGCTCCATCAGGCTACCACTCCTCTTTGCTTTGTTGGAAGTGGAACAAACAAAATGCTCCCACTAAAAGGTAAAAACTAAATTGTTTTGAGATTGACTCAGCAGCACTGGGGTTAAATGAGTCAATTACCCAGTCCTAATTGAGTTTCATTTTCGAATACGTGTGGAGAGAAAAGTTTTATTTAACGTCTAGGGGTCAATGGAGATAGGTTCTGTTGCTACCGAGTCTCAATTTGAAAATCCCTGGGGTTAGGCCTAAACCTGAGGATTACCAAAATCGATCTATGAACGAGGGTATGTCGAATATTTCCCCGAATCCACGAGTGGGTAAGGAAACGGAGACGGGGGAGTAGCAATTTTGCCCCCCCCTCATTCCAGAGTAATTCTTTTCCACGGGGCGCTAATTCGTAAAAAGATAACTCAACAAAGAAGAAAGTTTCCGCGTCGGATGCTATGACTGAGAAGTATTTTTTCTTCCAATTTTTTTTTTCCCTTGAGAAGAGGATAGAAAAGTATTAATCCGCTCAACCCAAGTTATGCTTCAAGCCGCACGAACTGAAACTTTCCCATGCGGTTTTGCGGGGGGGTTATCTATGCATGCACCTATCTCGATAAATGACTTACCGAATAGTCGCAATTGACGCCCAATCCCGGCGAGAAGGGAAGGTCACTAGGGAGGTTGGGTTTTACAACCCCCGTAAGGAGGAAACCCAGCTAGATATTTCGGCTATTACTGCTTTATGTGAAAGCGGAGCTCAATTAACAAAAACTGTTCGCGATATTTTCAGACGGGAGAGTTTGAAAATTACTTGAACGAGTCAGAATCGAATTCCGGAAGTAGAAGTTGGACTTTGAGACGATCTAATAATTAAGGAGAATCTAACGGGCTTAGTTTACAGATATTTTCAGATGTTTTTGTATTATCCTTCTCTTTTCCTTGTACTATATCTCTACGTCGTATTCGTCATTCCGTTTAGAAGCAGAGTCTTTAGGAAAGACTATTGGTTCTCCATCAGAACCTATTTAGAAAAAAGCGATGTTGGGGATATTTTTAAGAATGCAATGAAAAAGTGGAGCGGGGGAGGTGGAAAGAGGAGATAGTAAGTTTAAGCGAATGGCACAATTAATCTCAAAACAAATAGTTTTTCGGAATTCCAATTGGGTTTGGAAGTTTGCAGATGTGTTCCTATCTAATGATGGGCATTAATCGCCACGATTCTTTCCGGGAAAGGTTTGCTTGTAAAATTGACTGCCGAGAGACATTCCTCAAAATTTTCTTTCGAGATAAATGTTTCTCAGAATAGAGCCAGATTAGCAAGTATAAGTATCTACCGATGCGGAAGATACTTATACTTGCTAATCCCTTCTCTCATTCTGCGGAAGACCGATTTCATTTTTGGAAACAAAAAATTTCAATCCCCGAATGACTCGTATGTAAACGGAACTGCTAACACCTCAGATTTTCCGGAAAAATTTCTGTATCAAACATACCAATGCTTGTTTGGGAGTTATCGCAATGAAAGCAACTTACGAATTTTTTGCCAAATCTAAATCTGGTGCCTTACAAAAAAACGAGGAGTTTAACACCAAGAAAGGTTGTTTTTTATATCCATCTTCTTTTTTGTTTGAGGAAAATTTTTATCTAATGGAGGGTAAACGGCGATCACATGGGCCAGAAATCAAGTTGGTTTCTGAGGTATGGAGTACAGTGGCAATCAAACGTTTAATTTGTAGCATGCGTGACCATAATTATTCAAAAATTGTTAATTCAGGATTTGTTCAAAACTAAACTGATGGATTAAACGCAGATTTATATTTTCACCCACTTAAAAAAATAATATGTCTAACTTTAGACATATCTCTTTTTTCTCGAATGAGCAATAAGACAAGTAGTAGTTTGAAGATGTCACAGTCTATTCATTCGATATTTTTATTTCTGGAAGATAGATTACCGAACTCTGATCATGTTTTAGAAATGGACTTACCACAAACATTTCATTTGGAGACTCTAATTCGATTGTTTCGGCGACAAATTAAAGATGTCTCATTTTTGCATTTGCTAAGGATAGTCTTTTATAAAGACAAATTTTTTCGTGGAAAAACTATTCATTTCCATAAGGAGGGGCAAAAAGGGAGTATTGACATTCCATTTCGAAATTTCTATAGCTCCGAGATCGATTCACTTTTTCTGATTCCATGGAAACGGGTATGTAAGTCACGAGTCAATTATTTTCCATCCATTGATTGTTGCAACATTACTCGGAAAGAGAGACATGTTTCTGCATATGAATTCAAATCGGACACTGCAGGCACCGATTCTCACTTCACTCGAAGTTCGTGCGTTCACTACGGAAGATATAAGAACAAATTTATTCTAGTTTTTGAGGGAACTCGCTACTTCGTGAAGAAATGGCTTTACTACTTCTCGACACTTCTCAAACATTATTTACATTACCGGGCCGAATTTGACGAACCACGTTTTAAATTACTATCAACCAGCTGTGTTTCATTCCTGGGTTACACCTCAATTGTGCGATTAGTGTCAAAAAACGTCCATATTGAAGCCGCCGCGTGTTCGTACATTAGTATTTTGGGTGTAAACAAATTTCATTCCAAACTCCCAAATTCAATAATAACTAAGATCTTGGCGAAACATAAATTTTGCGACATTAGTGGACGTCCGACTGGTAAAGCCGCTTGGGCTGGTTTACCAGATGATGAAATTTTGAATGGATATGTACAACTTTGGCAAGTTTTTTCTTTGTATTACGGCGCTTCAATGAATCAGGATAGATTGCGTAGGTTGAAATATATATTACAGGTTTCGTGCGACAGTACGTTAGCCGGTAAACACAGGAGTACAATACGTCTTCTGCGACGTAAATTCAATCTGGAGACACTAAATCAATTTTTCGTGTCTAGCAAATCTGAACCTTCTAATAATCGAAGGGTTTGGCGTTCAACTTTGATCCGGTTTGTCTTATTGCAATTTGCTGTATTAGAAATAGGGCTTCAATAAAATTAAGGGTTTCTTTGGCAATTTCCCAAAAGTTCAGCTTGTTTCAAAATCGCTATCGAATTGATTTATCGATTAGGCATTTGTTTTGTACCTTGCCCATGCTGTTTACGCAGTTCTATATATAGATATGGAAGTATTTAACTGGCTAATTGCTTTTTTAATTTAAAGAGTGTGACATGAAATAACCCAACCTCAAAAATTACCCCGATTTCTATCATGAATGATATCAATTATCTTTTACCAAAATTAATTCTCACCCCCGCCAATTTGCCAATTTTACCAGAAATTATTTTGATTCTAAGTTTAACTGGAATAATTCTAATCGACTTATTAAACAAGGGTAAAAATACAATTTTGCTTTACAAAATTTCTCTGGTATCCTTGTTTGTCAGTGCGGTTGTTTTATTATGTCAGTGGGAATTTCCTGTTGTTTCCGAACGTTCTCACAGCAGCGATTTCAGCAATATATTCAGATTTTTCCTACTCATTTGCTCATTGTTATCTGTCTCTTCGTCGGTTGATTATGTACTCTCTTCAAAAGTGGCTTTGGCCGAATTTTTATTGTTTAAGTTGACTGCGGGTTTGGGGGGGATGGTTCTCAGCTGTGCAAATGATTTGATAACTATTTATGTGTCCCTGGAATTCCTAGCCTTATCTTCCTGTTTTTTATCCGGATATACTAAACGGGATATGAGATCGAATGAGGCAAGTACGAAATTCCTATCGATGAGTGGAGCGAGTTCATCTCTTTTACTATATGGTTTTTCTCCATTGTATGGACCTTCTGGCGGGCAGCTTCAGCTTAATGAAACAGTTGATAGAATATTACTCAATCAATATGTTTCTATAACTTACATTTCTGTTGCGTTTATTACAGCCGGAACAGCTTTCAAATTGTCCCTCTTTCCATTTCATCAATGGACTCCTGATGTATATGAAGGAGCGTGATTCGTTTGGATCCGGGAAATGATGTATTCGTCGCAGTTAATTAAGTAATATTAAGCAATTGCAAAATTTCATTTCCGTTACATCCTGTGGGCGTGTGGAAACAAATAGAAATTTCCTCAAATCCGGTTGTTGTATCAATAATTGGCTCTTGCTGTATTACAAATTCGAGTGAATTTTATGATAAATTTCGTACGAGCAAAACAGAGCAAAATTGCAAACTTTGGCAAATCAGCGTCTTACTAAATTTCTCTCCATTTTCATTTTATAAAGTTTTCTTTTGCAAAATTTGTTAATGTAGGGGTAGATTCGTTTGAAATACATGTCGAATTGGGAATTCAATATATTTCCACCTATTTTTCTACGACTCCTGACGTAGGGAGAAGCCACGGGTCCCTTTAGAAGCTTATTTACAAGAAGCGATAAGCGTATTCGATCTAAAGATTAGAAAATCTCCCTAAAATAATACCTCTGTGCCTATCGGGAACGAAAAAAGTTGCAATTTGTCTCTTCCGCC